GATAATCCACAAGAATAGGATCTTGTGGATAAGAGCATCCCCTACTTCGGTAAATAGTATACCTATTTACGCTTTAGTTTGGCAACGCAAAAAAAAAGCGGGTATAGTTTAGTGGTAAAAGTGTGATTCGTTCCGTTAGGAATTGGCATAGGTGAGATGAGGGGGATTCATCTCGTATCAGCAATCAGTGCCTTTAATGTACGGACCAATCACTATTTTTGTTTCATTTGCTTTCTCATCATTTCGAATCCCTTTTCTAATTTCAAATATATAGATCTCTATATCTGTCCCATGTGAATTCCTTGATTCAATCAATCAATCATATAAAGATTGGTGGGATTATCTTATGGACACAACACGATAATTCTGATAATCGATCAGTCGAAATAGTAGAAATATTTATATCCTTCTTTTTAATGATACGGATTGAATCGAAATCCTCCTTGTTAAAATGAGAAATAATAGATTAATCCAGATATTAATGCACCAAATAAGCACCCGAATATATAGGAAGATATACGCCCTCCTCCTAGATATCTCATTCCTTCTCCTACAAAAAGACCTATAATACCAACTCCAATTGGGATTCCGTCAATTGCCCATTGATCAAATGATTGACTTGATTCAGCTAATCGCCGTATACCTTTAGTGAAGATTATGTCATAATATTTGTCTATATAAGCTCGATGATATGACCAATTATATATAATATTAATTGATTGGTCCGAAATCCTCTTCATCTGAGGATGTGCTCTATTGGGCACATATTGCAATAAGAAGTTAATAGGTCTATATAGAACATAGGCTATTAATATACCTATAAATGCTATACCAATTGAGGCAATTGCATCTGTGAAAAATTCGGACCAATTCTCCGGATGGTTCTTATAGAAAAGGTTCATCGATGGAGTCAACCATTGAGTTAATATATCATAACTCACTCCTCCTCGAAAAAAAGGGACTCCTATCAATCCAACGAACAAAGTTGATATGCCTAATAAAACTAAAGGCAATAGCATTATATTGCCGGATTCTTTCGGATATGCAAAATCACCTTTCTCGAAGAAGGGATAAGTGGCAACAAAGTTTGTCTTATTGTTAGAAAATTGTTCCATTTTTTCCGAAATTTGAAATACTTCTTTAGAGAAGCAGTTATTCGTTCTTGTAAATGGAAACGACATAGAATCAATTCTAGTTCTACTTAATGTGCTGGATTCTTGTCCCCATATAGAAGTGGAATATAACGTAATATTGTCGTTATACAAATTAGTTAAATCTATATTGAAGTCTCCTTCAAAAGTAAGGAGATACATACGAAACATATAAAAGGCAGTTAATCCTGCTGTAAACCAAGTGATCCCCCCGAGAATAGGGGAATATAACTTACTATCACTAAGAATCTGGTCTTTAGACCAGAAACAAGCAAAAGGCGGAATACCAGAAAGAGAAAGTGCCCCTAAAAGAAAAGTTATGCCTGTAATTGGCATATATTTTCTCAACCCACCCATAAGAGCCATATTCTGACTTTTATCGGGACAATATCCAACAATAGGTTCCATGGAATGGATAACTGATCCAGATCCTAGAAACAATAATGCTTTGGAATAAGCATGTGTAATCAAATGGAACAGAGCAGCTCGATAAGAATCTATACCCAGGGCCAACATCATATAACCTAATTGAGACATAGTGGAATAAGCCAAGCCTTTTTTAAGATCTTTTTGAGCAAGAGCCATAGTAGCTCCCAATAGAGCTGTTATTCCACCTATCCAAGAGATGAAATTCATTATTAAAGGTAGAGTTCTGAAAAGGGGAAACAATCGAGCTACAAGAAAAATTCCTGCTGCTACCATAGTAGCGGCATGTATAAGAGCTGAAATAGGAGTGGGTCCTTCCATAGCATCAGGTAACCATACATGAAGTGGGAATTGTGCGGATTTTGCTACTGGACCTAGGAATAATAGAAAAGCACACGAAGTAGCAAAGAATGAACCAGCTCCATCATTGGCAATGAATTCGTCTAATTTTTCGGACAAATAGTGAAATTCAAAACTACCTGTTACCCAATAAAACCCTAGGATTCCTAATAAGAGTCCAAAATCCCCTGCACGGTTTGTTATAAAGGCTTTTTGACAAGCATCAGCCGCGCTGGGTCGCGTAAACCAGAATCCTATCAATAAATAAGAGCACATTCCTACTAATTCCCAAAAGATATAGATTTGTACCAGATTGGGGCTAATAACTAGCCCTAGCATGGATGCATTGAAAAAATTGAGGTAAGCAAAAAACCTCACGTATGCTTCATCATGAGACATATAATGATCACTGTAGATCAGAACCATGGTTCCAACAGTAGTAATTAATACTAACATAATGGAAGTAAGTGGGTCAATCAAATAGCCCAACTCTAAAGAAAAATTCTTATTGATGATCCAGGACCAAAAATATCGATAAATGGGGCCGCCGGTAATTTGCTGTAAGAACAGATTGAAAGAAAGAAGCATAGCTGTGCTTATCATAAAAATGCTAATCAGAGCCCATATACGGCGCAGACTCTTAGTTGCTACTGGGAAAAGTAAGGATCCTAATCCTATTGCCGCAGTAGCTAAAAGCGGAAGGAAAGGCACGATCCGAGCATATTTATATAGGAATTCCATAGGAAGATCAAATAATTATTCAAGATATTTTTCTATTCCCCCCCCTTCTTGATTTACAATCCACTAGATCCTGAAGATAATGTTCTAAATAGTAAATAGAAGAGGTCCCGAACCAAGAAGAACGATAGAATATGGATCCCATCCATTTCATACCCCTTTTACTCTTATTTCCTGCAAATACCAAATTTGCATCGATCAATAATAATAAAATATTAGCTAGATGAGCCAGAAGGAATTCTAGCTCCTAGTTTTCAGTCTAGGTACTCAGATATAGAGAGAATTGTGTACATCCAGTAACCCCTTTTTTAGAAAACACTCCCTATCATCTAGTTTTATGAACTAGAGCGATAGAGAGGTTTTCTAAATTTATTATACTGAAGATGAATAGTAGTGTTTATAATGAGACTTAACAAGACCCCTTGGGGAGAATATTATGGTTATTCCATAGCCTAGGGTATTAATAGATTGAATATGTTCAAATTACATAATTGCTTTCCACCCGAAACTGAATAATGAATATATACGCAAGAATTGAGACCAAAAGTGAAAAACCCCGAATTGATTAAACTAATCGGTTCCCCAAAAGAATAAAAATGAATCAATTACTTCATTTTTGTAATGAAGTAATTCACCGGGCAGTTGTTTTTTATTAAAGTTTTTCCCTCAGAAAGAACTATATAATATGGATAGACACATAGATGTCCTTCACATCGAACTAGATAGCTGAAAAATATTGTTCATTATGGCAGTTCCAAAGAAACGTACTTCTAAATCCAGAAAAAGAATTCGTAGAAATATTTGGAAGGGAAAAGCATACCGAGCCGCAGTAAAAGCTTTTTCTTTAGCTGAATCCATCTCGACCGGCCGTTCAAAAAGTTTTGCAACAGCTGAATCCATCTCGACCGGCCGTCCAAAAGGTTTTACGACAACTAAATCCATCTCGACGGGTCGTTCAAAAGGTTTTTATTACACGGCAAAGGAAGAGCCCTCTGGATCATCCAAATAAAATAGAAATCCATCAATGAATTGGATTGTGCGTAACACCAGCAAATATACTACACCCTTCAGGACCCTGAACAACGAACAGCGACGGGAAGGGAAACCTTTTTATTTATTCAAGGTCGAGGCACTTGCAAGGGTAGTCGGACGAAAGGGACACGGTCATAAATTAGGTATAGTACAGCCGCCCTCACCGACCAATTTTTGTACATAGAAGATTTATCAACCATTCCAAAAAAAATCCTGAGAAAAGAAGAATATAAAAACTTTAGCCCTTTTGATTTTTACATGTTTGAAATCTAGCTGCTCTGATTCGATCTAGATAATTCTTATCTATATATTTTTTAATGACGAAACTGAATGGGATTATTTCTCGTCTTTCGGAGCAGCGGGATTTGAACCCACGACTTCCATCACCCCAAGATGGCACGCTACCAAACTGCGCCATGCCCCGTTATAACGACCAATATTACATTGATTCAATCAAGAGCATCAAATGGAAAACACCAAAGTATGCAAATCTATTGACAATTTGTGATATATATACTTATAATATTGAGTATCAACAAGCCGCCATGGTGAAATTGGTAGACACGCTGCTCTTAGGAAGCAGTGCTAGAGCATCTCGGTTCGAATCCGAGTGGCGGCATTCTGGGTATAAGATACCATGAATTACATCCCTGGCCTATAGATTAGACATACTATCATTGTTAGATCTATGTCTATAGTTTCATGACAAATCAGCCGATTTGCTATTTGTCTCATCATTCCTATTCAAAATCAAATTAAGAAATGGGTTTATTATGATATTAATCACATTAGAACATATACCAGCTCATGTCTCTTTTTCCCTTATTTCTGTTGTTACTGCCATTTATTGGGTAACCTTAGTTTATCAAACTGAAGAACTAAGTAGTTCGGGGGGAAAGGGCATGATAGTTACTTTTGTTTGTATAACCGGATCATTGGTTACTCGTTCGCTTTATTCGGGACATTTACCGTTAAGTAATTTGTATGAGTCATTCATGTTTCTTTCATGGAGTTCCTCTTTGATTCATATAGTTATAGATATATGGAGCCGGGATACTCGGTGGTTAGGTGCGATAACTGCAACAAGTGCTATGTTGACTCAAGGGTTTGCTACTTTAGGTCTTCCGGAAAAAATGCAGCAATCTGCAATGTTAGTACCCGCTTTACAATCTCATTGGTTAATGATGCATGTAAGTATGATATTGCTTAGTTATGCAACTCTTTTATGTGGATCGCTATCATCAATAGCGTATTTGATCATTACGTCTCAAATAAATCGAAAAATTGTTCTTATTACAAACAATTGCTTTTTACGGTCCTTCCTTACCAATAAAAATGGGTATTCACGCGATCAAGAAGAAAATGATTTGGAAAACGCTTTTAATTTTCCATTGACGAATTCCCATCAATATCAAATGACTTCCCAATTAGACCATTGGAGTTATCGTACCATTGGTATAGGGTTCTCTCTTCTAACCATAGGTATTCTTTCTGGAGCAGTATGGGCCAATGAAGCATGGGGATCTTATTGGAGCTGGGACCCCAAAGAAACTTGGGCATTAATTACTTGGACTATATATGCTATTTATCTACATACTAGAATAAATAGGGGTTGGCAAGGTGAGAAACCGGCAATTGTAGCTTCTCTAGGATTTTTTATAGTTTGGATCTGTTATTTGGGGGTTGATCTATTAGGAATAGGTTTACACAGCTATGGATGGCTGGTTTAGCATAAAACCATAAATGGAATAAATTCCCGCAGGGATAGAATAAATAGAATTATTCAGTTATTATTGATAACTGAGATCAATACTTAAATTGTCCAAGTTATTTCAAAAGGTGATTATAGAATCGTAGAATCACTACTTGAAATAACTTGAACTTTCTATTTAGAAAGAAAATACTCTCCATTTTTTTCTATTGAGATTTCACAAAGAAAAGAAGACAGCTAGATTTTTTAGCTAGATATCAAATCTATCCTCCGGTACATTTTTTTGGCTATTCATAGAAAGAGAAAGATCCAGAGAAAATGGCTTCTACCTTATAATTGTATAGGAATAAAACTAGATCGGGATAAAGACCAATACCTAATATGGGTAGAAAAACACATATTAAAATAAAAATTTCGCGTGGTCCCGAATCCGTGAAATAGGGGTTCGGGACATTCAAAACCTTATATCCAAAGAACATTTGGCGTAACATAGATAACAAATAGATGGGGGTTAATATCATGCCAACTGCGGCTATTGTAATAATAATGATTCGAAAGGTTGAAGAATAATAATTACTATTAATTATTCCCAAAAATATCATAGATTCTGCTACAAAACCACTCATTCCTGGCAATGCGAGAGAAGCCATTGAAAAGCTACTGAACATAGTAAATATTTGAGGAATTGCTATACCAATTCCTCCCATTTCGTCAAGGAAAAGAGTACGTATCCTATCGTAACTGGTTCCTACCAGGAAAAAAAGTGCAGCACCAATTAATCCATGAGAAATCATTTGCAAAATGGCTCCATTGAGCCCTATATCTGTCAGGGAACCAATTCCTAGAATTACAAAACCCATATGAGATATGGATGAATATGCTATCCTCCTTTTCAAATTACGTTGACCCATAGAAGTTAGGGCTGCATAGATAATTTGCAACGCCCCTATTATTACCAACCACGGGGAAAATAGAGAATGCGCATGAGGTAGTAATTCCATATTGATTCGGATCAATCCATATCCTCCCATTTTCAGGAGAACTCCGGCCAAAAGCATACATGTACTATAATGCGCTTCTCCATGAGTATCCGGCAACCAGGTATGTAAAGGGAAGATTGGCAATTTGATTGCATAAGCGATAAAGAATCCTAAATAAAAAACTATTTCGAGTGCTATGGGATAATGTCTATTAGCCAATATTTCTAAATCAAATGTGGGCCCATCAGAGCCATAGAGACCCATACTTAAAGCCCCCATTAAAATGAAAATAGAACCACCTGCAGTGTATAAAAGAAATTTTGTGGCCGAATATAAACGTCTTTTACCCCCCCACATGGATAGAAGTAGGTAAACGGGAATTAGTTCCAACTCCCACGTGAGAAAGAAAAGTAAAATATCTCGAGAAGCAAATAATCCTAATTGGCCGCTGTACATTGCCAACATCAAGAAATGCAACAATCGTGCATTTCGAGTAACTGGCCAAGCGGCCAAAGCAGCTAAAGTAGTAACAAACCCCGTCAATAAAATCAGTCCAATGGAAAGTCCATCAATTCCCAGTTGCCAATGAAAATGAATAAGATCTATCCAATTGTAATTCTCTTCCAATTGGATTAATGAATTATCCAAATTGAAATGATAACGGAATGTATAGGTTATTAAAAGGAGCTCTAATAAGCAAATACCCAGAGTATACCATCGAATAATCTTATTCCCTCGATGGGGAAATAATGGGATTAACAAACCCGCAGATATGGGCAAAATCACAATTATGGTTAACCAAGGTAAATTGCTCATAATAGCAAGCAAAGATACTTCCGATATCAAAACCCATGCTCGAGATCTTGGTCGAGTATGGGTTTTGATCAGTGAAAGAAAAAAGGAGGAATTCAAAATAGGTATGGGATAGATCTAACCATTTTCATTGTGCATATGGGTCAGTAAGCTAGACCCATACTGCGAGTTGTTTCATGCCATAAATAAACACGTACACTTAAGAAATCCGTTGGACAAGCGGATTCACACCTCTTACAACCTACACAGTCTTCTGTTCTTGGAGCAGAAGCAATTTGTTTAGCTTTACATCCTTCCCAAGGTATCATTTCCAATACATCTGTGGGACAAGCCCGTACACACTGGGTACAACCAATACATGTATCATAAATTTTGACTGAATGTGCCATTGGATCTAAGAACTCCCATTAGTTTTTATGTAAAAAGTTTTCATTATAGAAGGTTATATAATGAATATATGGCCAATAACAAAATGGCCAATAACAAAACGATGGCAAATAACAAGATATTAGTAATTTTCAATAATATCATTGATTGTACTATCTCTGTTGTCCCTATTGCATCATCCAGGCAATTTGTTCAATATCAATCATGTTCCCGATTGATCGTAACACTATATCTATCTGTACAAAATCCAGATAGGATATATATGTAGATTCATTATTAGATAAATAGACCTATTATCTATTTGAATGAAATAGAGAGATAGATTGAAAATCTGGGAATGTTGCTATGTTACCATTTTAACAAATTAAATTGATCAATACGAGTTGATTTTCTGTTCCGATATATTGCCAGAACAATAGCTAATCCAATAGCTGCTTCAGCGGCTGCAATAGCTATAACAAAGATCGAGAAGATATCTCCCTTTACTTGCAGATTATCAAAAGAATCTGAGAATGTTACTAGATTTAAATTCACCGCATTCAGTATTAGCTCAAGACACATAAGCGCTCGAACCATGTTCCGACTTGTTATTAGCCCATAAATACCCATAGATAATAAATAAGCACTTAAAATAAGTGCATGTTCGAGCATAATAGATTAACTCCTCATACCTCGGTTTGTTTAGATATAAACAAAAGTTCTATCAAGTTTCTTTTTTTGATTATCCAATGAATTCAAATATTTTTCCATGATCTATAAGGATCGTACTTATCCTAATAACACGCAAGAGAAGTTTTATTTGCAACTTTTTCTTCAAACTATTTCTTCTCGGCGAGCTATAGTAATAGCTCCTACAAGAGCAACTAGAAGAATTATAGAAATAAGTTCGAATGGAAGAAAAAAATCAGTGGATAAATGAGCCCCAATACGTTGAACATTGTTCGTTAAGTCTCGTTCCAAAATTTGATCTGATTTTTTAGTCAGAGATATTCCGAACCATGATATGTTCAGTATAATAGTCACTAATGAACAAAAAAGAATCGTACAAATTATTGAAGTGATGCTATCTCCTACGGTCCAGGGAGGAGCAGATTTTAGATACTTCTGGTTATTTATCAACATAACAGCGAATACAATCAAAATATTGACAGCTCCTATGTAGATCAGGATTTGTGCAGCAGCTACAAAATCCGCGTTCAATAGAATGTAGAATAGGGATATACAAGCAAGAACTAGTCCCAAGGAAAGCGCAGAATAAATTAGATTAGTAAATAATACTACTCCTAGACCTCCTAATATGAGACCTAGCGTTAGAGGGGCCAAAAAAATATCATATATGGGTTCAGGTTGATTCATTATGTGCATCAATAAGTTTGAATATTATTCCTCATGATCTCATTCACTAAAGAAAAAAGTGACCTCATTTACCTATACCTATTTGATATACTCTATATCAATATGGGTACTTCAGATATTTAAGTGCAGTAAGAGTACTGATTCCTAATTGAATTGGTCAATCATAGATTTTGATCAATCATACATGTTAAATTAGTAATGTAATCTTAATAAGATTCCGAATCCCCGATTCATCCAAAAAAGGTATCTTATTTCTCCATGAGCCCTGGAACTCGATCAATCTGAATAATGGGTATTAGTTATTGAATCAGAATCTTTTTTCCCTAGTTCCTTCAGATAAATAAGTTGAACTCGGAATTGTTCGAATTGTTAAATCTTCAATGACCGATATTGGCAAACGCCCCAAAGCGACATGATCATAATTTAATTCATGGCGATCATAGGTTGAAAGCTCATATTCTTCTGTCATTGACAGACAATTTGTGGGACAATACTCGACGCAATTCCCACAAAAGATACAAATTCCAAAATCAATACTATAATTTTGTAATCGTTTTTTTCCAATATCTCTTCCAAAATCCCAATCAACAACGGGTAGATTGATCGGGCATACACGAACGCATACTTCACAAGCAATACATTTATCAAATTCAAAGTGAATCCGTCCGCGAAATCGTTCTGATGGGATCAATTTGTCATAGGGATACTGAATAGTAACAGGTAAACGATTCATGTGATATAAGGTAACCATAAACCCTTGACCAATGTATCTCGCAGCCTGTATTGCTTGTTGACTATAATTTATAAACCCAGTCACCGTGGAGAACATGTGGCAAATCTCCTTAAATAATCATTTGCTAGAGAATTCTTTCTCTTCATAGATTTTATCTATCCATTTTTTTGGATTATTGCAAAACCCAAAATGCGAAGAAGAAATATTGGGTCACAATAAAATAAGTTGGAAAGAAGCTGTAAGTAATAGATTGCCCAAAGCGATAGGTAAAAGGAATTTCCAACCAAGATCCAATAATTGGTCTATTCTTATCCTGGGCAAGGTCCACCTTGCCGTGATAGAAAGAAATAAGAACAGATAAGCTTTAGCTAATAGAATTAGGACCCCCATCATTATATTAATGATCTCGCTAATTCCAGAAATAGAATCCCATTCAAAATGTTCCAGAATGGGTATTAATGGAATTGAAAAGTTCCATCCGCCCAAATAAAGAATTGTTACAAAGAATGCAGAAGCTAATAGATTCAAATAAGAAGCGACGTAGAACAACCCAAATCTAATACCCGAATATTCAGTTTGATAGCCCGCTACCAATTCTTCTTCCGCTTCTGGTAGATCAAACGGCAATCTCTCACATTCTGCTAAAGATGAGATGAAGAAAGCTATAAACCCTATGGGTTGACGCCACAAATTCCATCCTAAAAACCCATATCTGGACTGTGCTTCAACTATATCAATTGTACTTGAGCTGTTGGATAATTATAGTCGACGGGAACATCGCTGTTCTCCTCTCTATTCCAAAACCGTACGTGAAACTTTCGCTTCATACGGCTTCTCGATGGCCATTGGGGAATAAAAATAACAATATATAAAGTAAAAAAAAGCATCAGAATGTTAATACATTTTGGACCAATGAGATTCTGTCTGCTATGAGCTTTTGAACCTATCTTAAGCTTCACTACTTTTTTTCTGGGAGAGGGGGAACTGTGTAAAGCATTACTTCGTTCTGGATAGTCCTTCTTTTTACAGTAGATAGAAACATACTTTAGATCGGGGTTCTGGGGAAGTACTACTTGATCATCCCTACCAATGACAAGTCCTCATTGTCATCCCATTTCGATGGAAACATCTCTGATCTGGAAAGAGGTTGATCTTTCTCACTAATCTTTCTTATATCTTGGTGTTTCTCATCACCTACCTTTGCTCACTTTTCGGTATGTATGATAGTAATTTCATACATTTTTTTGTTTTGCCTTCCCGCTGTTGGGCCCCGATGACCAATATATGAACTGGGTATACAGTTTTCACTGATTGCGCATGCTTTCACTCTTGTACATGGGGAATGGGACTCAATCATCTTACTGCGGATTCATAAACTGTTTGATCTCACCCATATGACCATCTAGTTTTTCGACCGGAATGAAAAATCAATATTCATCCCATTCATTCATTTCTCCTTCTTTCTTCTAGAAAGAAGACAAAAACAATCTCATATTCCAACGGATCACACGTAGAGAAATAGATAACACACATAAAGCTAAAGGAATTTCGTAACTAATAGATTGAGCGGCAGCTCGGAGACCACCTGAAAAAGAATATTTATTATTTGATCCATATCCTGCTATAAGTAGGCCAAGGGGGGCAATACTGGAAACAGCGATCCAAAAAAAAACACCTATACTAAGATCAAGTAGAACAATGTGGCGGCCAAAGGGAATTACTAAATAACTTGGGAAAATAGGTATAACCACTGCAACTGGTCCAATACTAAATAAACAAATATCCCCCCTAGATGGAATAATATCTTCTTTTAGAAGTAGTTTAATCCCATCTGTCAAAGCTTGAATAATTCCTAAAGGACCCGCGTATTCAGGGCCAATACGTTGTTGTATTGCCGCAGATATTTTTCTCTCGAGCCATACAATAACTAATAATCCTATCGTAATACCCAATAGAAGAATAGTAATGCCAATTAAAATCCATATAAGACTAGAGATTTCTTTTGAAAACCCCAATCGAGAAGAGAATTTGATTGCTTGTTCTTCGAAATCCGCTATATTAATTACCATTTCAACGATCAACCTCTCCCATAATGATATCTATACTACCCAAAATCGTCATGATATCGGCCAATTTCCTCTTTTTAACCAGTTGAGGGGGAATTTGCAAATTAATAAGACCAGGTGGACGGATTTTCCATCTCCAAGGAAAAATGCTGTTATCTCCCATTAGAAAAATTCCTAATTCTCCTTTGGGAGCTTCTACTCTTACATAATGTTCTTGCTTTGACAATTCAAAAGTAGGAGAAGCTTTTTTACTAAAAAATCGGGATTCAAAATCGTTCCATTGTGAATCTTTTCTCTTATTGAGACGTCGAGCCTCTAAATTCTCATAAGGTCCCCCTGGAATTATTTCTAGAGCCTGTCGAATGATTTTTAGGGATTCTTTCATTTCCCCGATCCGTACCAAATAACGAGCTAATGAATCTCCTTCTTTTTGCCATTGAATTTCCCAATCAAATTCATCGTAACATTCATAATGATCCACTTTACGAAGATCCCATTGGATTCCAGAAGCTCGTAGCATGGGTCCTGATAAACTCCAATTTATTGCTTCTTCTCTACCAATAATACCTATTCCCTCCACTCGTTTCAAAAAGATAGGATTGCGTGTAATAAGTCTTTCATATTCCGCGACTTTCGGTAAAAAATAAGTGCAAAAATCCAAGCATTTTTCTATCCACCCATAGGGTAAATCCACAGCTACCCCCCCGATACGGAAATAATTATGCATCATTCGCATACCGGTGGCAGCTTCAAATAAATCATATATCATTTCCCTTTCTCTGAAAATATAAAAGAAAGGAGTCTGTGCACCAATATCAGCCATAAAAGGTCCAAGCCATAACAAATGAGAAGCTATACGACTCAACTCTAGCATAATCACTCTGATATAGCTAGCCCTCTTAGGTACTTGAATATTCGCCAATCTTTCTGGTGCATTTACCGTTATAGCCTCTGTGAACATAGTAGCTAAATAATCCCATCGTGTTACATAGGGGAGATATTGGACAATTGTTCGGTTCTCAGCAATTTTTTCCATTCCTCTATGCAAATAACCTAATATGGGTTCACAGTCAATAACATCTTCACCATCAAGAGTAACAATAAGTCGAAGAACACCATGCATTGATGGATGATGAGGACCCATACTTACCCTCATGGGGTCTTTCTCCGTGGCAAGCATAATAATAAATATCCTCCGATTTGTTTTAGAAATCGATTAGAAAAAAATGACTTATTAGTCTAGTTAGGATCCGAATTTTCATGAACCAAAATGGAATTTGAGAACTTCGTTAAAATCAACGTGTTTTTAGTCCACGAATACCTAATTGACTGATTAAATCATTGTAACGAAGTATATCTTTTTTGGACAGATAAGCAAGAAGTCGCGTGCGTTTACCCACGATTTTACGCAAACCTCTTTGAGTTGAATAGTCTCTTCTGTGCAGTTGCAAATGCTGGGTAAGTCCTATAATTCGATTGGTTAAATAACCCACCTGAGATTCTACAGATCCTTTCTGGTCTTTAGGACCCAAAGATGAACGAATGGACAAATTTTTTATCATAAAAAGATAATTCCTCCTATTCAAATAATATGGATTTATAGTCAGAAAAAAAGAATGAGATCCTTTGATTTTTGTTCTACGAAAGCGGGCGTGGATTACGCCTTAAAAAATGAAAGGCGGGTATGAAGTTGAGGTGGTCCTCCATACAGTCGATAAATCCGATATTTTATCAGCCAAACGCGACTAAGGAAATAGTTTGATAAACTTAGAGTATCCCGACGCGTTTCCAGTATCGCGTTTGACTGTTGATCCAATTTTTCCAGACAATTTCCTATTTTATAGTAGATAAAATCTCCATCTGGATAACGTGACGCTATTGCTGTTGGATAGGCCCCAAACTCCATTCGATTTGACACACCAAATTAAGATCGAAACCCCATTAGGTTGGACTGGCTGCACCAAAGTATCATTGGTTCCTTTTTACCAGATCCCCTCGTAGTTCACTCAAACTTTTGTAATGGTATGTATTATGTACATATTAAATATACTCTATTATTCCTAAATTTCCAACCTAGGGTTATTTTTTTCTCTACTCGCCCAGATCCAATTTGGCATTTTCTGCTCAGGATAGAGCGGTTACCCTTTTTTTTGTCACCTTATTTCTTTTCTAGGCAAATTTTATTTCTGTTCAACCATCTAATCTACTCTTCTCTCTTCCGAGGAAGAGTGGATTAGATGGTTTGTATTTCTAACCGAACAAACTTTTTATTAATCAAAAAAACACCTAAAAAAAGTTATTCTTTCTTTAACGCTCTTTTTTTTTATTCTGTTGCAAAGCAGTAAAATGGTTTAAAGTATAACATTCTTCTGCTTTACAAGAGTTGGCATAAAATATGAGTTTTTTTATTACAGAATGCATCAAAAATAGCAGTTTTCTCATGTATTTCGTAATCAAACATAATAAATTCTCCCAACTATTCCAATTATCCATTTTTGGATACATACGTACTTTCAAAACAGTACGGCTCCTATTGCTATTCCACCAATATCTATTCATGCAAATAAGATCCTCTACTCGATAGCGGGGCCAAAGAAAACGTTTCATTTTTTGTGTTGTATCTATGCCAACACATTGGTCTTTTTCCATTAACTCCTCATCACTCTGTACGTATTGTTTACCGTTGGAATATCCCGTACTTCCTCCAGCTAGATTGTTTTCAAGATTCAAACGATTAAGAATTCGGAATTCTCTGCGGCGTCTTGGAAGCAAAATATCTTCGAAAATCAGGGAACTTGAAATTTTTTCATTAAGAATGGATCGCGCAGATCTATCAGAAAGATCTACATATAGCCCTTCCCGAATCCTATTATTTGATTTAAAGACTTTAATGTCTTTTAATACCACAGAGAGACAAACAAGAGGGTCTAACCACATATTGAACAACATTTGATCGACTAGGGATCGGTCGTTGTTGCACCCTAATAATGCCCAATGGTTAGGGCAATCATTGAAACAAAGACAATTCGCCACATGTTTTAATATTTTCTTTTCATTCATTAGGTGTTCTAGTTCTGGATACTTTTTGGAGTGGAATTTATGGAGAAATACAACCACGTCTGTGGCGTCATTTAGGTTACAAATTTTAGTTAGGTGACGTAGCGCCCTTGTTGAAAGTGGAACTTCTTTATGAACTTTCCGGTTTTTTGCAGAAATTTGTTCGTCTTTATTTGCAGAAACTTGTTCGTCTTTATTTGCAGAAACTTGTTCCTCTTTATTTGCAGAAACTTGTTCCTCTTTATTTGCAGAAACTTGTTCCTCTTTATTTGCAGAAACTTGTTCCTCTTTATTTGCAGAAACTTGTTCCTCTTGAGCAGATTTAGCTTTATCTGCTTTAGATTTCTCATTCTTAGCTTCATCTTTTTTAGATTCATCAAAAAGTAAAAATTCCATTGTATTTGCGATATACTCATATTGGGAAAGAAACAACACTTCTTGCTTAAGCAAGGGAAGACCACCATTTCTACTAATACGTTCGGTCTTTATTTTCGCACCAACCCTATTGGCCTGTATCCATATATTTTTATTATCCCCTTTTTCCTTTTCCCCAGGGTTCAATTGAACCTTTTCCCCAGGGTTCAATTGAACCTTCAACTCGTTGTATACATTTCTATCACTATCCTTCCTTTTTTCTTCGTGACCTTGTCTTTTTGGTTGTTTCTCTATCGCTTTTTTCAGATCTGAAAACACAACATTTAAAGTTTTAAGTTTGTTCAGTTGTATTGTAGGAAACCTATCTAGCTCCGCTACTTCATTCAGAATACGGTTGAAATTGAACCAAAGTCCAGCCCTCCAAAATTCAAATTCAGACATACCTGACCTTTTCAGACAAATGAAATGAAAAGCATCAATTGCTTCTGCGAGTTTTTGTTTGTATGCTATAATCTCTGCTGTTAGTTTATCCTTTTCCATCACTTTATTCAAAGGAATAAAGACAGTATGGTCCTTACGTAGATAATCCCTCAGAGATACTTCATAATCAGCTTCACACTCCGTTTGAATCTCATTCTCTTCTGCTGTTATTGGTTGTTCGACAATCCGCGCCTCTTCTCTTATCAATTTGGAAATCTCCTCTCTTATCAATTGGATTTGGGTTTCTCGAATTGCTTCAGGTTCTTCTGGGCTTATTTCAGTTTTTCTCAAAATTGGTGGTTTCATTTCTTTTTCTAGGAGCTTCTTACCTTTTTCTAAGAGCTTCTTATCTTCTTCTAAGAGCTTCTTATCTTTTTCTAAGAGCTTCTTATCTTTTTCTAAGAGCTTCTTATCTTTTTCTAAGAGCTTATCTCCTTCTAGGAGCTTCTTATCTTCTTCTAGGAGCTTCTCTCCTTCTAGGAGCTTCTTAGCTCCTTCTAGGAGCTTCTCTCCTTCTAGGAGCTTCTTATCTTCTTCTAGGAGCTTCTTAGAAATCTTCTTCTTTTTCACTACCAATGCAAAAGAAACTTCTGGTTTTAACCACGGCAATTTCAGATCGGATTTAGCGTAAACTTTGTTTATAAAATTATCCATATGGGGACTCAGATTATCCAAAGAAGCATTTAGTTTATTTATGTTATCTCTAATCTTGTTTATCTTATCGTGATCTTTCACTTTCTTCGCTCTCTCTTTACATAATTCGGAGTAATAGGAATTGAGCTCGGATAAATATTGATCTACAGGCAAACGCATTTGACAATACTCAATAAGGGAAGTTATATCGGAACGAATAGTTTGAATCACCCCCGAAAGTTCTAGATTTTCGGCGAATATTGGGAAAAACCAATAGGATTTTAAGAATTTGTAACCATCTAAAAATTCAATCAGCAAATTCTCATCCATTTTACTTTCGTTGGATTCAATATCCATTCTACTCTCATTGGATTCAAAATTGGAAATGAAACTATCTAAGGATTGATCGGTTTTAAATTGATTAAATTGAGCGGTTTTAATTTGATTAAATTGATCGGGTTCCATTTGATCAATTTGATTGGTTTCATTTTCATGAAACCGATCGGTTTCATTTCCATTGGCAAAGATATCTATGTAATGCAATTTTTCTCTTCTAAATCTTGTACTTTTTCCTTTTTTATCCGGTTCGTTATCATTTATCTCATCACTCTTATTCAATTTGTTATCATTTATCTCATCACTCTTATTCAATTTGTTATCATTTATCTTATCACTCTTATCTAATTCGTTGTCACTTTTTCCATCACTCTTATCTAATTCGTTGTCACTTTTCCCATCACTCTTCCTCAATTCTGTTTTATTCCATTTTTCCTTGTGCAATTTTAAATCACTTTTATCCAATGTGAAGAAATTTGATACGAGACTCTTCCGAGTTTTTTTATTGGTATTAATATGATCTGGTATGTCTCTTACCACCATATCTTGTATTAAATGTCTGTGAATATGCTCTTTCTCGGAATCCAAAAAATTATAGGCTAATAAATCATATCTATAACGTTTATTCCATTTCTGGAGCATTCCTATAAAAGATTCAAATTCGCACTTATGCTTATTCGTACATTGGTTACTAAGTTTATTTCTTCGTTTCTGGGGTGCTATTCTAGACCATATCTGTGATAATCGGGAACCTTTGGGTTTTACCACTCTATACCCATAACAAAAATTTAACCATTGTTTCCAGTGGTTCATCCTTAAATCTTGTGGTTGCTTAGATTCCAATATTCCTTGTATTTCTAGTAATTCCTTAATATTTTTTTTAATTAAAGGGGATGATGTTCTAGATTTTAGTAAATCTTTAGCATAAGACTTGTTCATTGTCCTTATTTGCCACATCTTGTGAAATACATATGCTTGAGAAATTTTATCAGGGCCAATTTTGAAATCTTGTTTCTTTTCGGGATTTAAAATTGTATTTGAATCATTATTCGGAATTGCTGCAATTTTCCTTTTTAGTAAATTAAAAAAATGGAAAATTGAATCGATAAGATTCATAACACTTAGTTTTAAATTAATAACTATAAGTTTTTTTCTCAAAAAAAGCTTCTTGAAATAGCGAGAATTTCGATCAATATTGAATCGAACGCTTTTTTTCCGATCAGTTATTTCCCGAATCCTTTTTTGGACCAACTTATCTTTCAATCCGGATCCTATATCATAAGAATATTGATCAATTTCCTTCTTCAATTTGGCGTGAATATCTAAGTTCAACAGATACTTTTCTGTAATCTGTTTCATATCCTCATTCCTTTGTTTCATTTTGGTCTCGTCCTTCTTTTGTTTCATTTTGGTCTCCTCAGTCCTTTGTTTAACCTTGGTCTCCTCAGTCCTTTGTTTAACCTTGGTCTCCTCAGTCCTTTTCTTAAGATTTAGTCGAGTTTTCATTCCAAATTCATGCTTAACCCTTGGTTTAGCCTTAATCTGTAATTGAGAAGGAATCCGTAATTGAGAAGGAACTCGATCATTCATTTCATCATCGTTTATAACCTTTTGATCTGGTTTAAGTTCGGATTTTTTGAACCATTTAATCCCTTTCAGCACTCGCCCTAGCAATTTTTTGCTACGTTCTAAAACTCGTTCCATCGATTCTTGGATACGTCTTATCCATTTCATCGTACGTTCTATCACTCGCCCTATTAATTCTTTTATATGTCTTATCCATTCATCGAATTTGATAAATCTTATCAACTCTTTTATACGTCCTATTACTCGCCCTATCGATTCTTTAATACGTCTTATTAATTCTTTGATAAGTGCTATCACTGGTCGCATCAACGAATTAATACGTTGTATCATTTGTTTGATACGGGGTCCCCAGAATCTTTTAATAGGTCCGAAGAATTCTTCCCAAACTTTGGACAGATCCTCATTCTTCTCATGTTCAGAATCAGAGGTTGTGCCAGAGAAAGGTTTTTCAGTTAATACCATGGGATTCATCGTTAAATAACCAGCATCGCCTTCAGAGTGCTCTTCATGCCAAGGTTTAAAGCGAAAGGGGGATAGAACCTTTACTTGCATTCCAACTTCCCAAAAGTCTTCTGGGTATTCTGTTTCTGAATATTCAACACCATCATAATCGCATATGACATACATTTCTCTCGTCCAATCATTCCAATCTTCCTTCAATTCGGGAAACTGAAATAATAATGTACGAACAATATTCTTCGTTATTATGAACAAAGGTACTAGTATAAATTTTCTTATATAAAGAAGAATGATTAAGCACACACTTCTTATGATTTGAATGAATTCCTCATCCATCCAAGTCAATTCTTCCAGGCGAGTCCGTTCTGTGCTAGTCAGAAATGGTTTATACATTTTACGAAGAGGACCACGAGAATGCTGCAACCAATTCGCTTTCGAATAAAACTTTACCTTTATTTTATCTCTTCTTTCGCGTTTTTTTCTTATTCGTTCGCTTTTCACTCCCATTTCAGAAAATCTCACGAAGAAAGAGGAACGTACATGTAGATCATATACCATCAATGTATTAAGGTTACGTCTTTGAGCGCGTATGGATCCTTTTATTATGTTTCGGTCATCATCCGCCTCCCAGATCCAACTGATTATATTTGGATCGTCGAACACTGGGTCCAAAAGCAATGCGCTCCGAGCGTCTGGTGAGGCAAGATCGAGGTCGTTTTTCTCACCAAAATCATCAAATAAACCAGTATTAAGTTTGGAAGCCCAAAAAGGCGCATCCCTCTTAATCTCCGAAAGTTTCAATTCGTTCAAAAATATTTTATTGAAAAACGGAGAAATGTTGGGATCTAAGGCCTTTCCAGCTTTTGTTTTGGAAAAAACAAAATTTTCCAACTCTTTCAACCCAACCTTCCTTCTTCGAAATAGATCGAAGAGGGGGAGCCAAAAATTGAAAATCAATTTCACTTTTTTATTTTCTGAAAAAAATAAAATAGGAGCAGAGACCCCTTTTTCAAAATTATCATTCTCCTTTTTTTGATCAGAAATCTGTTCGTCCTTTTCCGATTTATCCAAGAACAATAACTTATTTTCAACGAACAAAAAGAACTTATCAATGAACTTTTCAAAAGCATCCTCTCCTGAAAGAGACCCCTCTTCGAGGTTGCCGATTACATCTATGTCAGTAATATTAGAATCTTTTTTTCCCTTTTTATTAATGAAAAATGAGAACTCATCCATTAATTCATCCATTATTCCAATTAGATCCTCACCCTCTCTTTGATCATAGATTTGTTCTTCCTCTGGAGTATTAGATATCCGCTCGTTCTTCCCATGTTTCTCCGAGAATGATAACTTTCTCTCATCAAAGAATAAACATAATTTATTACTGAACCGAATAAGTTTCTTCAGTTTCTTCATGACAGTCTTAAGAAGAAAATTCAGCTTTTTTGCCCTAATAAGTTTTGTTCTTATTTCTTTACGTCTCTTATTTTTGTTTAGTAATTTCAATATACTGACAATTTCAGTAATAGTAAGTTTCGCCTTTTCTTTTTCTTCTGGAGTACACGACTGTTCCTGTCGCTGTTTAGATAGCTCTTGAACTTGTTTCAATAGCTTTTGAGCTAATATATCTTCATCGGATATCTTCTTAGATAGGGGAATCCATGCGGATCTCGAATGCTCCATTATTCCCCGAAAGGGCCCACTCAGGAAAGGGTCTTCTATTTCGGGAAGGCACGTTCCACTTTCCATGGAGAATTTTACCCTTTTCTCTATCACACCTAGAATAGGAGATCCATTGCTTAGAGCTTTTACTCGGTCTTCAAGCTCACTGCCTAAGTAATCCCTTCTACTTGTTTTTGCTACAACCCATTTAGCAAAATTATCTTCATTAGAAGAATCAGTTTCTAACCCTGAAAGGGTTTCTGAATGTCCCATATTTTGGCGGATCATTTCCGCGAACCAGAAAGCACTCGGTGAGGATGTGAAAGAAAGTTTTTCTCTTCCATCGCTGATGCACGTATCAAAGAAATAGTCGGCAACTTCCGACTTGAGAGGACCGACAAAATGCCCCTGAACAAAATTTTCAGGGTCCACTTCAATATATCGTATTGGCCAATTCCATCTGCGATAATCATAAAACATATTGAGCCACGTTTTTCCAATCCATGGTGCTAGTACATACTCAATATGGTATGGTTTTTTGTCTTTTCCTCCGCCGTCGTCGGCCTGCTCCTGTTCTATCTCAGATGCTTTGTCATCAAGTTCAGCTTCACTCGGAAGCGGGGCGACACCAGACTTTTTCTTAGACGTTTGTTTGTCACTAGATTTCGACAACAATCTCACTGTTGTGTTGTTTCCTTGTTCTTTCCTCCTCAATTTATTAATCGATTTTTGAATCGTAGAAAAGGGTTCTACGAGTACGTTTTTCCCAAAAAGTTCTTCCTTGAACCTCTTAGTAAAAAAAACGTTTGGGGTGTTCCCGCTAAAACAGAATAGAAAAAAGTATCCAAAGAAGAAAATCTTTAAAGTCTCCTTTATATACCGTTTTGATGTCGCATATCTACTTCCCAATAATGTAGAATCGCGTTCTATGCGTAAACAAAAAAATTTTGCCAACTTAATGAATAAAATCTGGCCGCTCAACCAACCAATGAAAGCACTTATTAAAAATACTAAATTCTCGGTATATCGAAACAATAATAGATTGATTAATCTTGTAAAAGTTGAGTCTGAAAAAAATAGTATTGGATTAATTAAATGAAGAGTTATTCCAATTAGTAACAATTTTCTACGATTAGAAGATAATTCCTGTATATACTTATGCAAAATAGCGTACACGATTGGTGCAGCGATAAAAAGCGTTGCATGGGGGTTGAAAAACGCCAAATAGATAGGAGTGCAATAAATGGAGAAAAAGACTATTGCCTGCGCGAAAAGAGAACCACTGAAAATTACTTGGCTTTTGCGCAAGCTAAAGCCTTTTTCTTGCCCAAGATATTTTCTCTTGAACTCACTTCTTCTTCTTGCGTCATGTTCTAAAATAAACGATCTCGCGAAATATATTTGCGCGGGACTCAGCGGTAATGTGGAAAGGAACCCGTAAAATAACCCAAATAACAAGACACAGTTATATGTGTCTAACCACGCGAATACCAACGTCCTAAATGTATTTAGCATTTGCTCCTCCTGCAAATACAAAAAAATAATAAGTTTTTAACTGGGCGCATTACCATAAAAAATTTCAGAGTAACGATAGTATTTTATTTAGTTCTATTTAATTTGTCAATAGTAAAAAAAGCATCTTATTTAATTCTATTTAATTCTATTTAATTTGTCAATAGGCCAACGTTAGTTCAAATCCAGYTCGACCCAATATAAACATGGTCCCTCCATAATAGATTTATGTAAGTCTCTGGCATCGATGAAAGAAAGGGTAGTTCGTTAACTACCGATGTATCTGTGTTATGCATGTATATGCACATAATGGAACGAAGTGATACTTCTTCGAGGAAATGAAGACATCCAATGTTTTATTGATCCAGCAGTAACATAATATATTACTGATTAGTTAGCGGGCCATCTATTTGGATTGTAGTTCAATTGGTTAGAGTACCGCCCTGTCAAGACGGAAGTTGCGGGTTCGAGCCCCGTCAGTCCCGGTCGAATTGAATAAGTTTACCCTTTTTTTATCTCTATACCCGGAGAACAGGAAAAAAGGATTGGTAGACAGACCCAGATGGAGATATCCAGAAATTTAGTAAATCTCAATTTGGATCGACAGGATGAGATTCTGTCGATCCAATGTAGAATCCGTTGGTTAATTATGCCACCATTCCAATAAGAACATCAGATTATCGTATCTGATTCGTACAAATCAGCATTCGTGATTCGGCTCAATTTTTCTAGTAAAAGATTGGGCCGAGTTCGATCCGATTAGGATAACCAATGAATGAAAACTGGATTATAAAGTATCAATAGTTTCAAATTCAAATATGATCTCTTTCCATACTTCACAAGCAGCAGCTAGTTCGGGACTCCATTTACTAGCTTCACGGATCACTTCATTACCTTCACGAGCAAGATCACGTCCCTCATTACGTGCTTCTACACAAGCTTCTAAAGCAACCCGATTGGCTACTGCACCAGGTGCATTTCCCCAAGGGTGCCCCAAAGTTCCTCCACCAAACTGTAATACAGAATCATCCCCAAAGATCTCGGTCAGAGCAGGCATATGCCAAACATGAATACCCCCCGAAGCTACAGGTAGGACACCTGGCATAGATACCCAATCTTGAGTGAAATAAATACCACGACTTCGGTCTTTTTCAATAAAATCATCACGTAGCAGATCCACAAAACCCAAAGTTACTTCTCGTTCTCCTTCGAGTTTACCTACTACAGTACCGGCGTGAATATGATCCCCCCCAGACATACGCAACGCTTTAGCTAGTACACGAAAGTGCATACCGTGATTTTTTTGTCTATCAATAACTGCATGCATTGCGCGGTGAATGTGAAGAAGTAGGCCGTTGTCTCGGCAATAATGAGCCAACGAAGTATTCGCCGTAAACCCCCCCGTCAGATAGTCATGCATAACGATAGGAACTCCCAATTCTCTAGCGAATACCGCTCTTTTTATCATTTCTTCACATGTACCTGCGGTAGCATTCAGGTAATGCCCCTTAATTTCACCCGTTTCAGCCTGAGCTTTAAAAAGTGCTTCAGCGCAAAAGCAAAAACGATCTCTCCAGCGCATAAATGGTTGGGAATTTACATTCTCATCATCCTTCGTGAAATCAAGTCCACCACGAAGACATTCGTAAACTGCTCTACCATAATTCTTTGCAGACAGGCCCAATTTTGGTTTGATGGTACATCCCAATAAGGGGCGGCCATATTTATTTAATTTATCTCTTTCCACCTGGATACCATGTGGTGGACCTTGGAAAGTTTTGGAATAAGCAGGAGGAATTCGCAGATCTTCTAGACGTAGAGCCCGTAGGGCTTTGAATCCAAAAACATTACCTACAATGGAGGTGAACAGGTTAGTAACAGAACCTTCTTCAAAAAGGTCTAAGGGATAAGCTACATAGACAATAAATTGATTTTCCTCTCCAGGAACAGGTTCGATGTCATAGCATCGCCCCTTGTAACGATCGAGGCTGGTAAGTCCATCGGTCCAAACAGTAGTCCATGTACCAGTGGAAGATTCGGCAGCTACTGCCGCTCCTGCTTCCTCGGGGGGCACTCCGGGTTGAGGAGTGACTCGGAATGCTGCCAAGATATCAGTATCTTTGGTCTGATATTCCGGAGTATAATAAGTTAATCTGTAATCTTTAACACCAGCCTTGAACCCAGCACTTACTTTAGTCTCTGTTTTTGGTGACATAAAAAAGTCCCTCCCTATGATTGATTGATTAATTAATCACTCTTACAACGACGAGGTCTGCTCGACCTGGAACGTAAATAATTCAGTTGCACCAATCGATTACAAAACACTTAAGTTATCCGTAATTGGACAATAAAACTTGTCCGGATACATTATTGTATAGTGTTCTGTATGTATAACGCAACCCAAAAATTGACCTTGTTTCCCGGTGGACCCGGGGATCTTTTAGCTATTAATTTAGTCCATGGATTTAAAGAAACAAATTGACTATTTACTATAGTATATAGAAATATGAATTAATTATACGGGTGATAAATATATCTGAAAAAGTAGAGAAAGAAGACGAGAAGAGGAACGGGGGGGGGGGAGAAAAAAACAAACAACGAGAGAAAAAGGTTATGAATAGAATCCCAGTTACATATCTTACAGAGGATCTATGCATAGGGTGAAATATTCCTATTTCCAGACAAACCGAAGACTTTCTGATAATCCTAATTCATCTACTTAATATTACAAATATGAAATGTATTAATTAGGAGACGAAATAGCCTCAATAGCTTCTAATCGTGTTCTAGCTCTTTTGAGAGCTACGTCAGCCTCAATTGCTTGTCTCTTACCTCGAGCTCGAGCAAGGTCTGCTTTAGCTATACGAAAATCTTCCCGAGCCTCTTGAAGATCAATGTCAATACCTCTTTCTGCATTATTTACCAATACAGTGACATTATTATCGTCTATCTTGGCAAATCCACCCATCAATGCCATAGTGGACCACTGCGCATCGAGACGTATTTTCATAACCCCAATATCCAAAGCTGTAACAAGTGAAGCATGATTTGGTAATACACCAATTTGACCACTATTGGTAGATAGGATGATTTCTTTAACTTCTGAATCCCAAACAACTCGATTAGGAGTCAGCACACGAAGATTTAGGGTCATTTGACAAATTAACTTTCCACTTTGAAGTTCATAGCTTTCGCGGTAGCTTCATCGATGTTACCCACCAAATAAAAAGACTGTTCAGGGAGACCATCTAATTCTCCGGAAAGAATCATTTGAAACCCCCTAATTGTTTCTATAAGACTAACATATTTACCTGGAGAACCAGTGAATACCTCTGCTACGAAAAATGGTTGTGACAAGAACCGCTCAATTTTTCTTGCTCTTGCTACGATTAAACGATCCTCTTCTGATAATTCGTCCAGTCCAAGAATAGCTATAATATCTTGAAGTTCCTTATAACGTTGCAAAGTTTGCTTAACTCCTTGTGCAGTTTCATAATGTTCCTCGCCCACGATCGAAGGTTGGAGCATAGTCGATGTTGAATCTAAAGGATCGACCGCTGGATAGATGCCCTTGGAAGCTAATCCTCTCGACAATACGGTAGTAGCATCCAAATGTGCAAATGTTGTAGCAGGAGCAGGATCGGTCAAGTCGTCCGCAGGTACATAAACTGCTTGAATGGAGGTTATAGATCCCTCTTTGGTAGAGGTGATTCTCTCTTGCAAAGACCCCATTTCCGTGCCAAGAGTTGGCTGATAGCCCACGGCGGAAGGCATTCTGCCTAATAGGGCGGATACCTCTGATCCTGCTTGGACAAAGCGGAAAATATTGTCAATGAATAAGAGTACGTCTTGCTTATTGACATCCCGGAAATATTCTGCCATGGTTAGGGCAGTTAAACCGACTCTCATACGAGCTCCTGGTGGTTCATTCATCTGCCCATAGACTAGAGCTACTTTGGATTCTGATATATTTTGTTCCCTGATGACTCCCGATTCTTTCATTTCCATATAAAGATCATTTCCTTCGCGGGTACGCTCTCCCACCCCACTAAATACAGATACGCCTCCGTGAGCCTTAGCAATGTTGTTGATTAACTCCATAATAAGTACTGTTTTACCCACTCCAGCCCCACCGAATAGCCCGATTTTCCCCCCACGGCGGTAAGGAGCTAAAAGATCCACTACTTTAATACCTGTTTCAAAGATTGAAAATTTGGTATCTAACTGCGTAAAGGCGGGAGCAGGTCTATGAATAGGAGACCTTGTGCTAGCATCTACAGGACCTAAATCGTCAACAGGTTCTCCAAGAACATTAAAAATTCGTCCAAGAGTAGTCCCACCAACCGGAACACTAAGAGGAGCCCCCGTATCAATAACTCTCATTCCTCTCATCAAACCATCTGTAGCACTCATAGCTACAGCTCGAACCTTATTATTTCCTAATAATTGTTGTACCTCACAAGTAACTTGAATTAGTTGACCTGTTGTATTTTGGTCCTTCACTATTAAAGAATTGTAAATATAAGGCATACCATCTGGAGGAAAAGATACATCTAGTACAGGGCCGATGATCTGAGCAATACGGCCTACATTTTTTTCTACAAGTGTGGAAATTCCAAGAACAAAAGGATTGGTTCTCATAAAAAAAAAAAAGAGATTTATTTTAATTGTTTGCTGATACTATTAAATGTGGTGTATCAAGTTGATGAGTCAATCATGACTGAGAGCTACCACTTCGATTTACTTAGTAATATCTTTGATAGTTCAACTTCAATAATAATCTTAAAATGCATTCCTTATTCTCATGAAATAAAAATTTATTTAGAAATAACAAAGTAGAAAAACTTCTTAGGTGCCATTGAGTCCTCAACGGCACCCAAGAAGTTTTACCTACTATTGGATTTGAACCAATGACTCTCGCCGTATGAAAGCGATACTCTAACCACTGAGTTAAGTGGGTCTTTTATCATCATAGGTATTTAATTGGGCTTATAAACTATTTTAAATGGAATTCAACCAATAAACAATATGCCCCTAACTAAATAATATTAGATCATGAAATATCTACCTTGACATATAGTGATCTGTTTGGTTAGTATAATATATTACCAGGATTGGCAAGGGCTATAGCTCAGCAAGGTAGAGCACCTCGTTTACACGTGCGCCGATGGTTTTCAGGAGAGTTTATCGGTTTATCCGATCTAAAAATAGATCCAATAGTCTTACTCTATGAATTGGGAGAACAATAGCATGACAAAAAATTCGAATCAATTTGATTCGAATTCTAGATCTAATTGATATGGTCAATCTCAGGGCTATTCAATGCCAGGCATAATGAGTATAATATGGGGACCTCAAAATAAATTCTTTTTGCTTTATGAACTTTGAGGTGTAAGAAGTCTCATATTACTTTTCATTTTCGAAGCGATAGAGACTCCTTTTGAGTTGATCTATGTCTGAGTAAGGCAGACCTACGTCAAGGGAACTTTTTGAATCACTTTGGGATTGCTTTTGGAAAAAATCCCATTTGGAGCATACGGAGCCATCTTATTTTCTTCCTAGAAAGAGGAGAATGGCAGACTAACTGATCAATCCATCAGTTAGTGACAGAGCCCAATGCAATAAAAATGCATGTTGGGTTCTTAGAACAGTTCAATTCATTTCGATAATAAAAACTTTGATCTGTTTCACCGAGAAGGTCTACGGTTCGAGCCCGTATAGCCCTATACGATGGACTAAGTTCTGGTACTCTTATATTCCCTCAATTTACTATTGCTTCTATGACCCGATCCTAACTAAAAACTGGGTCAGATCGTATCAACTATTCTTGTGTGCCTATGAGGATTAATAGGCGCGTGGGAATAAGGCAGATCGATCAAATTTCATTGATCGAAATGAAATTGATACCGTATGATTGGGCTTATTCATTGTTCATTATTTAAATGAATCTGTGTGTGTTTTTTTTTTTTAACAAAAAAGATAGATCTTTGGATTTCTCCCACCTACCCAACGGAACAGAGGAACAAAGGAATTCAATCCTCTAACGAATGATAAAACCAAAGTGTTGTCACTTAGACTGTAACCGTTGTTCGTTACAAACATAAACTTGTTGTTTAGTATTTGTGTCGTTCTGAGAAATGACCCATTAGGTAACATAATATATCTAACTGATTAAATAAAAAAAAAGCTTCAAGAATTCTGTTGAAGGAATGCCCTCTGTTTCACCGTAATCCATACGTCCTGTGATTCTTGATAACAGGATCAATCAGATGAGCTGTTAGCTCCAAACACACTCATTCTTTCATGGATTTACCTACATATTCTTAATACCCGGCTGGAAAGAATCAATTTTAGCCAAATGTTGATCTCGCCTAAACGCGAACCTTCGGTTCGTGCTCTTCCTAACCCTAAGATCATAACATGTTAGTTATGATATTTATCGGGAACCCACATTCATGTTTAAAACAACAGAGAATTTGATCTATTTCACAGGAGTTTATTTATGTTTCTATTTTCCGAATATGAACCTTTTTGGGTATTTCTAACAATATCCAGCTTTATCCCTATTATGGCATTCTCAATTTCAGGAGCTTTGGCTCCTATAAGTAAAGGACCAGAGAAGCGCACTAGTTATGAATCTGGTATAGAACCCTTGGGGGATACTTGGATCCAATTTAGGATTCGTTATTATATGTTCGCTTTAGTGTTCGTTGTGTTTGATGTCGAAACAGTGTTCCTATATCCGTGGGCTATGAGTTTTGATATTGTGGGTCTATCCACATTGATAGAAGTTTTTATTTTCGTGTTTATCTTAATTGTTGGTTTAGTTTATGCATGGCGAAAAGGAGCATTAGAATGGTTTTAACTTACAAGTTTTTGGGCGGTGGGAGAGAGGTAGAAGATTCCATAAAGTCAGTAATAAACCCTATAGAATCAGCTCTACTTGATCGAACAACTCAAAATTCAGTGATTTCAACTACCGTAAATGATCTGTCAAATTGGGCCAGACTCTCCAGTTTATGGCCGCTACTTTATGGGACTAGTTGTTGCTTCATCGAATTTGCTTCATTAATAGGTTCGCGATTCGATTTCGATCGTTATGGTCTGGTACCAAGATCAAGCCCTAGACAAGCTGACCTCATTATAACAGCTGGCACTGTGACGATGAAAATGGCTCCTTCTTTGGTGAGATTATACGAACAAATGCCCGAACCAAAATATGTCATTGCTATGGGAGCCTGTACTATTACAGGAGGAATGTTTAGTACAGATTCTTATAGCACCGTCCGCGGAGTGGATAAGTTAATTCCGGTAGATGTCTATTTGCCGGGTTGCCCGCCTAAACCAGAGGCTATTATAGATGCTATAATAAAACTTCGTGAAAAGATAGCTCGAGAAATATATGAAGATAGGTTTGAGCCTCAACAAAGAAAGAGATTTTTCACTCTAAATCATGGGTTTCATGTTGTACCCAGTATGAATACTGAAAATGAAGAACAACAATTTTTATATGAATTTACCGAACCTCCAATTGAATCGACTTTCGAGGTATTCTCCGAAATGCCTGAATCTATTTCAGGGATACCCCTTGAAAAATAAAGAATTAGGGAATGAAAAAATCTTTATTGGGAAGTAACGAATAGGAAATCCAATTTTTTGCAATTGCATAAAAAATGTTAACCCCCTATACAAATACCTTGACAAAAAGTGCTGATAAAATCAGGGGTCGATTATCTGCTTGGCTAGCCAAGCATAAGTTAGCTCATAGACCTTTGGGTTTCGATTATCAAGCCACAGAGACGTTACAGATAAAATCTGAGGATTGGGCTTCGATAGCCATCGCTTTATATGTTTATGGCTTTAACTATCTCCGTTCCCAGTGTGCCTATGATGTAGCACCAGGGGGATTATTGGCTAGTGTATATCATCTTACAAAAATAGATGATAATGCAGATCAACCTGAAGAGGTCTGTATAAAAGTTTTTGTCCCAAGGGAAGATCCCAGAATCCCGTCTGTTCTCCGTATTTGGAAAGGTGCTAATTGGCAAGAACGAGAATCTTATGATATGTTGGGAATCTTTTATGAAAGTCATCTATGTCTCAAACGTATATTGATGCCTGAGAGTTGGATTGGTTGGCCTTTACGCAAAGACTATATTGCACCTGATTTTTATGAGATACAAGATTCTTATTGAATAAGATAAAAGTAAACAATCTTTACTTTTGCAAAGTTTTAGATCTATAACTTTGCAGCATCTATTTCAGATGCTATGGAATAGAAAGGACCACAAACAAGGTTTGGTACATGTGTATTCCCACACATTCATTGTATATCGAGACAGATGGGTGAAAAAACTCTTTTGTTGGCGCACCACAAATGATGTACAATGAGCACGTTGAATGATGTACCACGAGCACGCTATTTACGAAAACGAAAGATTCAATTTGACTTTTACTAATTTCAGTTGAAAATAGATTCAATCTATTCCCACCGTCAAATCTTTCCATACTTCTGAGTTTTTACTGATATATATATATATATCCAAGGTATCCAGTTAAATTTCGAATAAAGAAGGAAAATAGAAACAGGGAAGTATAGAACGGAACATATTTAATACTATCTCGTATAATACATACGGATACATATATCCATATATATAGATATATCCATATATATATAGATATATCCATATCTATATCTGATGTATCGTTTTTTAAATGAGTCCGCATGCCAGGAACCAGATTTGAACTGGTGGCACGAGGATTTTCAGTCCTCTGCTCTACCAACTGAGCTATCCCGGCTCTTCTTTGTGCATCATCCTAGTATAAACCCTGAACTTGTGTTAACTAATCCCCCTTTCGAAAAGGGTCCATTTTACATTGGTAGGTCACCATTTGAAGGACTACAAACGAATAGGATTCATTACAATTCGCCATCAGTATATGATATACATAGATCATATATATATATGATCTATGATCAACTTGTTGTAATGTTTACAACATTTGTTCTACTTTCTCCTTCTACTTTCTCCAAAGTAGTGGAATGATAGATAACAAGAATTAATATTTAAAAGAAAGTGAGAATTTTAACTTCTCGACAGAATTGGCAAAAAAAAAGAATGATAAATCAGTATTTTGGAAATGAACCTGGGAATAGAGGGACTTGAACCCTCAAGGTCTAAAAAAACCGACGGATTTTCTTTCTACTGCAATTTACATTGTTGTTACTGGCATTGACATGTAGAATTGGACTCTATCTTTATTCTCGTCCAATCATTCATTCCAAAAACTGAGTGGGCTTCTCTTTCTAGAGAAGTTCCTAAATTTATTTTAGTTAATAGTTAACTAAGTTTCGATTGATTGAGTTTTGAGTGATTGATGGTATTAATCACTTCTATTTATTTAAGCATAAATAAATAGAATTTTATATAGAAAAAATATTGGATCAAATGATTTTGATTCGTTAGAAAAACTTCCATCGAGTCTCTGCACCTATCCCTCTCTAGGAGGAAAACTTTTATTCCTAGAAACCAGATTTGGCTCAGGATTGCCCATTCAAAATATATATATCCAAGGGTTCCCTGGATTTGGAAGCTATCACTTAGTACGTTTCCATACCAAGGCTCAATTCGATCAAGTCCGTAGCGTCTACCAATTCCGCCATATCCCCGTTCTCGGAAAACGAGATTAAAGTGTAATCTCCTTTCTACTATTTCTCTTTTATAAGAGTCATTAATTATATATTAATTTAATGGGTGGCGTAAATGTGCCTTTTTACTCCCCTCTCTCTCGCCATCTCTACTTTCTGGCTGAGAATCATTATATTGTTTCTGTATTTTAAATGCAATGTGGTTATTTACTCTTTTCTAATTAGAAATAATGAAACGGTCACTATAAGTTGACTTTTTGTTCTCTTTCTCCCCTTAGAAAAAAAAATAGAAATTAAAGCAATCTTTCAATCTAATCTGGATTGCGCTATTGAGTCTAGAATCGCTATAATTGTTAAGATCCCAAAGAAATTATGGATCGTGCACCAATGAGTATTGGGTTATATCTCCCATTAATGCCTGCTTAGCTCAGAGGTTAGAGCATCGCACTTGTAATGCGATGGTCATCGGTTCGATCCCGATAGCTGGCTCTTTTACGTTCTTCCGTTGGTTTCCCTATAACCAACAATATTTGGTTAGGACCAAAAAATAGGAAGAAAACTCTTTATCTTTCAATCGTTGGTCCACCAAGTAAGTTTCCACTAGTTAAGGGGATTAATTTTTGGAGAAATCCAAAAGGATTGCTCCGATCCAAACAAAATTGGAAACATTTTGTTCTTCGTATAAAATCATTCAAGTATTCGTACGGTTTATACTATTCCTCTTTCCAGCACTATTTTTTTTCATTTCGCTAAGGAGTTTTTTTATGTCCCGTTATCGAGGACCTCGTATAAAACTAATACGTCGTCTGAACAATTTACCAGGGCTTACCAAATATAGAAGAGTTGATCGTGAGAAAGAGAAAAAATCTCGATATCGTATCCGCCTAGAAGAAAAACAAAAAGTGCGTTTTCATTACGGACTGACAGACCGACAATTACTTCAATATGTTCGTATTGCTAGAAGAGCCAAAGGCTCCACGGGACAGGTCCTATTGCAATTACTTGAAATGCGCTTGGATAATATTCTTTTTCGATTGGGTATGGCTCTCACCATTCCCGGAGCCAGACAATTGGTCAACCATAGACATATTCTGGTCAATGGCCGTATGGTAGATATACCGAGTTATCGTTGCAACCCCAAAGATGTGATTACTATAAAAGATCGACAAAGATCAATGAATATCATTAATAAAAATTTGGATCTGTCTAAAAAACATCAAGAAAGATCGAGACTCATCTCTAAGAGAATCATTAATCGGAAATTTATTCTCTTTTTTCGATTTAAAAAACATTTTATGAAGCATACAGTGCCATTTCATTTGACTCTTGATTCGTCACGATATAAAGGAGTAGTTAAATATAAAGGAATAGTTAATCGAATAATAGATAGTACAGGGATTGGTTTAAACATTAATGAATTGTTGGTCATAGAGTATTTTTCCCGTCGAGCCTAAATTGAGAATGAAAATGAAGGATTTCTGGATATCTGGGCAATTACGCCCTTCTCCCTTCTCTCTCTACTCTCCCAAAGTACGCAAATAGAAAGTAGGCAAATAGATAGAATTGTTTCGTTATTTGGGTAAATCGATATTCTAAAATCATTCTGTAGGTTGCATTATAATTTTGTTATTCATGATACATTGATTGTCCCCCCTTTTCTTTCAATATTTGTTTACTTTCCCATACCGCTGTTTATTTTCTTACACCAATTGTTGTATAACAGGATAGAACGGGAGTTGCGGGACAATGAGATAAACCCATTGGATTGTGATTTAACAGATCAGGAAAATAATGGAAAAGAGAATAAGGTAAAGATACGGAAAGAGAGGGATTCGAACCCCCGGTAGACGTAAGCCTACATAGCAGTTCCAATGCTACGCCTTGAACCACTCGGCCATCTTTCCTATGAGAGGCTATGCCTTGGGTATAATCAAGGCAAATTCAATTAAAGTAGTGGATAGCAAATTCTTTTTAGAGATTCTATTTGTTCATATACGCAAAAACTTCTGCGGGAATAGAGTATTTGTTCAATCCCCGAAAACACAAAAGGGCATTTTACCAAACTTCCTCCTATTTTGGGAAATCCTCCTTTTTCTTTCTCAATCTGTCGATCTTATCTTATCCGGATTTATTATATGATCAAATTGGTAAATTTATATAAATCGACTAATCCATTCCATATGATGAATGATATAATCATGATGATTCTTTATCATCATCGTGTCTGGCTAAGAATCGATTGGCCATGATCCGTCGTGCAAATTCTATCATAATAACCCTATTTTTTTTTCTATAGTCTTTAACCCTGTATAAAAGAAGGTTTTTTTTAATAGGGGATTCTCTATTGTCCATCCGTCAATAGAATGAACATACTTTCCGGGTATTTTCTATCTATTCCTATTCAGAATAATGAATTCGAAATGTGCGTATATTTACGATTGGAAAATATATTTATTTTTTTTTATGGTATTGTGCACCGGAAAATAATTTTATTCATGGGATCATTTCCATATGGGGAATGAAGGAAATTTTTCAATCTTTAATTGACTATGCCTAGATCTCAGAAAAATTACAATTTTATCGATAAGACGTTCACAATTGTAGCGGATATATTATTGCAAATAATCCCGATGGCTTCAGGGGAAAAAGAGGCATTTACTTATTACAGAGATGGTGTGATTTGAATCATTTTATCTTTTTTTTATCCTTTTGCAAAAGGGGATTGATATTGAGTCAAACAAAACTTACGCTTAGTGAAGGTGACTTTTAAACATAGAACAATCCCTTCTGTCGTGTATCCCCGATTGATGCAGCCTTAGATGCTTTGATCTTCTGAGATTCTGGTATCAAACGAAAGGTTACACCTATGTGATAGACCTTAACGGTCAAACCTATCGGATAGGCACGCATAGAGGAAAAAGCACTACGTGTGGTAATCGACAACACAAACGCTTCGTTATGATACACATTACTCCCCCCCTTTTTTTGTTTTAAGGAGCTAATAGAAATGGTTAGGACAACAAACACCCATCTCGTTTGTACTTCGGATACCGATATCATAGAACCATCGGAGATTGTTGAAGTGACTAATCCCCAGAAAATACGCTGCGTTAAGAACAAAGAAATTGTTAGAGGTTCTATTTGTAGTGCTAAGATCTTTGGTGTTAAGAAAAGAATCTTTGCAAGAAGGATGGCTAGAGATTTATCGCCAATACACTAGCCCCTATCAATTCATAATATAGGGTCTTTTCCAATTTCACGGATTACTTCCCTCAATATGTAGAAAAAGGAGGAGCCGTATGAGGTGAAAATCTCATGTACGGTTTTGAAGCGGAGATCATTTCGATCAAATGAACGACCGTCACGGATGTCAGCTCAATCCGAAGGGGAATATGCGGAAGCTTTACAAAATTATTATGAAGCTATGCGACCGGAAATTGATCCTTATGATCGAAGTTATATACTCTATAATATAGGTCTTATCCACACGAGTAATGGGGAGCATACCAAGGCTTTGGAATATTATTTCCAGGCATTGGAACGAAACCCATCTTTACCGCAAGCTCTTAATAATACGGCCTTGATCTGTCATTACGTGCGGCTATCTGTACTATAGAATGAATTCGTTTAGAACTACTACGGAGAACGACAGAAGAAGAGGTTTTCTACATATGCACCGTCCAAAGTCACGGGGTTTATCAGCTGTGGGAAAAAAGAACATTCCTCATAGGAGCCCAAATAGGAATGGATAAATAGAGCCTCAATATTCCATGGATAAAATCATTCAATTGATATTGAAAGCACCATAAAGATCAATTATTGAAAGTTTGGGCTGATACGATCAAATCTGCTCATTGACAAAAATAAGGAATCAACTTATGTAATAAAGTAGATTTACTAAGCTATTGAGCAGCGGTGTAGCATCAGATCCTAAAGATGTAAAGTACTCGCCTACCAGTTAGAGACGGAAAGTACTCTTAAGAATTTCTATACAGAAGTGAGATAGTTACCTCTCAAAAAGACTTCTATTTGGATAATCTGAAGTAGATATCTTCGTTTATATACTTCATCTTTCTGGGGGTGGGAGAAAAGAGAAAACCTTATTATTGATTGAAAGTGAGGTTTGAAACTCATGTCATTGATCCTTTCTGGCCCTTTGGTTAACTCTAACCCATTGCCAACGAATAATCTACTATTTTGGAAGTTTGGGTAAAGGACTACAGAACAGAATAGTGAATTGAGCCGTATGAGGTAGGAAACTCTCAAGTACGGTTCTATGGGAGGAAGACTTTTATAAGTTGACCCATCCCGACCGAGGAGAACAGGCCATTCGACAGGGAGATCCTGAAATTGCGGAGGCTTGGTTCAATCAAGCTGCTGAGTATTGGAAACAAGCTATAGCGCTTGCCCCAAGCAACTACATCGAAGCACAAAATTGGTTAAAGATTACGGGGCGCTTTGGAGAATGAGAATCTCTGGTATGATCATACCAGAGAAATCGTTGGGATTAGTTCGGAAGAAATCAATGGAATTATTTCATTGTAATTTCTCGAATTAGTCTTCCAACTGCATTGGCTTCTCATATCCTTGGAATATATTGACAATATAACAAGGAATACCTTTTGTGGATCGTTAATGAGAGAGATCTTTTGAATAGGGCCAAATCCGGGGATGTCTTTTATTAATGATCCATGAATAAGAAAAAGTTATCGTTATTCATAAATGTGATCTACGGGGGGTCCAGATATATGGGTAAATACAGCTGGATATGAATATAATAATGATCATTACACCAATAAATAGGTTTTTACGTTGGGCCAAATGATAAACATTTTTCCAAACCCATAACGGTCCATTGGGCACATATTAGATATGTCATAATAAATTTGAACACCTGCCTCAGATCGACTTCCTATCATAGTTGCTCTAGTCATGAACTGGGAAATAAATAAAGAAAGGAACGAGTTGAGAACATATATATATCATTCAATAATTCCTTCCTGTTGGCGGGTTTTTCTTATGTCTCGTCTGGAAAGAGGGGAACTCAATGACTATTCGTTCACCGGAAACAGAAGTAAAGATCGTGGTGGAGAGGGATCCTATTAAAACCTCTTTTGAAAAATGGGCCAAACCTGGTCATTTCTCAAAGACGCTAACTAAGGGACCTAATACTACCACTTGGATCTGGAATCTACATGCTGATGCTCATGATTTTGATAGCCATACCAATGATTTGGAAGAGATCTCTCGGAAAGTATTTAGTGCTCATTTTGGTCAACTAGCCATCATCTTTATTTGGCTAAGCGGGATGTACTTTCACGGCGCTCGTTTCTCCAATTATGAGGCATGGTTGAGCGATCCTATTCACATCAAACCGAGTGCTCAGGTAGTTTGGCCAATAGTGGGTCAAGAAATTCTGAATGGGGATGTAGGCGGAGGTTTTCGAGGAATACAAATAACCTCTGGATTCTTCCAGATTTGGCGAGCATCAGGAATAACTAGTGAATTACAACTTTACTGCACCGCAATTGGTGCATTGATCTTTGCAGCGTTAATGCTTTTTGCTGGTTGGTTCCATTATCACAAAGCTGCTCCAAAATTAGCTTGGTTTCAAGATGTAGAATCCATGTTGAACCACCATTTAGCAGGGTTACTAGGACTTGGATCTCTATCTTGGGCAGGACACCAAGTACATGTTTCTTTACCTATTAACCAACTCCTAGATGCTGGAGTTGATCCTAAAGAGATACCGCTTCCTCATGAATTTATTTTAAATCGCGATCTTTTAGCCCAACTCTTTCCCAGTTTTGCTGAGGGGTTGACCCCATTTTTCACCTTGAATTGGTCGGAATATTCGGATTTTTTGACTTTTCGTGGAGGACTCAATCCGGTAACAGGAGGTCTATGGCTGACCGATACTGCACATCATCATTTGGCTATTGCAATTCTTTTTATTATTGCTGGTCATATGTATAGGACTAATTGGAGTATTGGCCATAGCCTCAAGGAAATTTTGGAAGCTCATAAAGGCCCATTTACAGGAGAGGGCCATAGAGGTCTTTACGAGATCTTAACTACCTCGTGGCATGCTCAATTAGCTCTTAACCTAGCTATGTTAGGATCTTTAACTATTGTTGTAGCTCACCACATGTATTCCATGCCTCCCTATCCATACCTTGCTATTGACTATGGTACACAACTCTCTCTGTTCACACACCATATGTGGATTGGTGGGTTTCTGATAGTTGGGGCTGCTGCACATGCAGCTATTTTTATGGTAAGAGACTATGATCCAACTACTCAATACAATAATCTATTAGATCGTGTTCTTAGACATCGTGATGCAATTGTATCACACCTCAACTGGGCATGTATATTCTTAGGCTTCCATAGCTTTGGTTTGTATATTCATAATGATACTATGAGCGCTTTAGGGCGTCCTCAAGATATGTTTTCAGATACTGCTATACAATTACAACCCATTTTTGCTCAATGGATACAAAACACTCATGCTTCAGCACCTAGTTTAACAGCTCCTGATGCTACAGCGAGCACGAGCTTAACCTGGGGGGGTGGTGATTTGGTAGCAGTAGGTAACAAAGTGGCTTTGTTACCTATTCCATTAGGAACCGCGGACTTTTTGGTACATCATATTCATGCTTTTACTATCCATGTGACTGTATTAATATTACTTAAAGGTGTCTTATTTGCCCGTAGCTCTCGTTTAATACCCGATAAAGCAAATCTTGGGTTTCGCTTTCCTTGTGACGGACCTGGGAGGGGAGGAACATGCCAAGTATCTGCCTGGGATCATGTTTTCCTGGGGTTATTCTGGATGTACAATGCAATTTCAGTAGTAATATTCCATTTTAGCTGGAAAATGCAGTCCGATGTTTGGGGTAGTATAAGTGATCAAGGAGTGGTAACTCATATCACGGGAGGAAACTTTGCGCAGAGTTCTATTACAATTAATGGGTGGCTTCGCGACTTTTTATGGGCACAAGCCTCTCAGGTAATCCAATCTTATGGTTCTTCATTATCTGCATATGGTCTTTTATTCTTAGGTGCTCATTTTGTTTGGGCATTTAGTTTAATGTTCTTATTCAGTGGCCGTGGGTATTGGCAAGAACTCATTGAATCCATCGTTTGGGCTCATAACAAACTGAAGGTTGCTCCTGCTATCCAGCCCAGAGCCTTGAGCATTGTCCAAGGACGTGCTGTAGGAGTAGCCCATTACCTTCTGGGTGGAATCGTCACAACATGGGCGTTCTTCCTAGCAAGAATTATTGCAGTAGGATAATGGCTAGGAGGATTTGAAAAGCATTATGGCATCAAGATTTCCAAAGTTCAGCCAAGGCTTGGCCCAGGACCCAACTACTCGTCGTATTTGGTTTGGTATTGCTACCGCACATGATTTTGAGAGTCATGATGATATGACCGAGGAACGCCTTTATCAGAACATTTTTGCTTCTCATTTCGGTCAATTAGCCATAATCTTTCTTTGGACCTCTGGTAATTTGTTCCACGTGGCTTGGCAAGGCAATTTCGAAGCGTGGGTACATGACCCCTTACATGTAAGACCTATCGCTCATGCAATTTGGGATCCTCATTTTGGTCAACCTGCTGTAGAAGCCTTTACCCGAGGAGGTGCTCCCGGTCCGGTCAATATTGCTTATTCCGGTGTTTATCAGTGGTGGTATACCATTGGCTTACGCACTAATGAAGATCTTTATACTGGAGCTCTTTTCTTACTATTTATTTCTGCGCTTTTTTTAATAGCGGGTCGGCTCCATCTACAACCTCGATGGAAACCAAGTGTTTCATGGTTTAAAAATGCCGAATCTCGTCTTAATCATCATTTGTCGGGGCTCTTCGGAGTCAGTTCTTTGGCTTGGACGGGGCATTTGATTCATGTAGCTATTCCTGAATCAAGGGGGGAGCACATTAGATGGGGTAATTTCTTAAATGTATTACCACATCCCCAGGGTTTAGAACCCCTTTTTACAGGTCAGTGGAATCTTTATGCTCAAAATGCTGATTCCAGTAGTCACTTATTCGGTACCTCGCAAGGGGCGGGAACTGCTATTCTAACTCTTCTCGGAGGGTTCCACCCACAAACCCAAAGTTTGTGGCTGACTGATATAGCTCACCATCATTTAGCTATTGCGTTTGTTTTTCTCATTGCTGGTCATATGTATAGAACCAACTTTGGGATCGGACACAGTATAAAAGATATTTTAGAAGCGCATATTCCTCCGAGAGGTCTATTAGGCCGCGGACATAAGGGTCTTTATAACACAATCAATAACTCTCTTCACTTTCAATTGGGTCTTGCTCTAGCTTCTTTGGGGGTTATTACCTCCTTAGTAGCTCAACACATGTATTCTTTGCCTGCTTATGCATTCATAGCACAAGACTTCACTACCCAAGCTGCATTGTATACTCATCATCAATACATTGCCGGATTCATTATGACAGGAGCATTTGCTCATGGAGCTATATTCCTCATTAGGGATTATAATCCAGAACAAAATAAGGATAATGTATTGGCCAGAATGTTGGAGCATAAGGAAGCTATAATATCCCATCTAAGTTGGGCTAGTTTATTCCTAGGATTCCATACCTTGGGACTTTATGTTCATAACGATGTTATGCTTGCTTTTGGTACTCCGGAAAAACAAATCTTGATCGAGCCTATATTTGCTCAGTGGATACAATCTGCTCATGGTAAAACCTTATATGGTTTTGATGTACTCTTATCCTCAGCGAATGATCCTGCATTCAATGCCGGTAAAAGCATATGGTTACCAGGTTGGTTGAATGCTATTAATGATAATAGCAATTCACTGTTCTTAACAATTGGTCCTGGAGACTTTTTGGTTCATCATGCTATTGCTCTAGGTTTGCATACAACTACACTAATTTTAGTGAAAGGTGCTTTAGATGCCCGCGGTTCTAAGCTAATGCCAGATAAGAAAGATTTTGGTTATAGTTTTCCTTGTGATGGTCCAGGGCGGGGAGGTACTTGCGATATCTCGGCCTGGGATGCTTTTTATTTGGCAGTATTCTGGATGTTGAATACCATTGGATGGGTTACTTTCTATTGGCATTGGAAGCATATCACATTATGGCAGGGTAATGTAGCTCAATTTAATGAGTCTTCCACTTATTTAATGGGGTGGCTAAGAGATTATCTCTGGTTAAACTCTTCACAACTTATTAATGGATACAATCCTTTTGGGATGAACAGTTTATCTGTCTGGGCGTGGATGTTTTTATTCGGACATCTTGTTTGGGCTACTGGATTCATGTTTCTTATTTCCTGGCGTGGATATTGGCAGGAACTCATTGAAACTCTCGCATGGGCTCATGAACGCACACCATTAGCTAATTTAATTCGATGGAGGGATAAGCCAGTAGCTCTTTCCATTGTTCAAGCACGATTGGTTGGATTAGCCCACTTTTCCGTAGGTTATATATTCACCTATGCAGCTTTTTTAATTGCCTCTACATCGGGCAAATTTGGTTAATTCTTTTTCATCAAATCAAGTAAGTATTAAGATTATGGATATATTGAATAATTTGATATATCTATAATTTCTCTGCATAGAAAGAAAGAGTAATCAACCGCATATTTCTTCATCTTAAATCTGATCTCTATTTTTTATTCCTGTATACTAACTGGCAGAAATTATGACAAGAAAATGTCTCATTCAGAGAGAGAAAAAGAAACAAAGATTGGAACAGAAATACAAATTAATTCGTCAATCCTTGAAGAGAGAGATAAGAGAAGTTTCATCATTGGATGAAAAATTGGAAATTCATAGAAAATTACAATCTTCACCGCGTAATAGTGCACCCACACGTCTTCATCGCCGTTGTTCTTCGACTGGAAGACCTAGAGCCAACTATAGAGACTTTGCGTTGTCCGGATATATATTGCGCGAGAGGGCTCACGCATGTTTGTTGCCCGGGGTAACCAAATCGAGTTGGTAGGAGGAAAAAAATATTTTTAGAGTTATGAAAACGTCTCTTGCCCTCTATATATAGAGGGAGGGAAGAGACGTTTTCAACGGTTATTGGGTGTACACGTTGCATGTATTGTATAATACACAAAATAATGGGATAAATAGGATATCCCATGATAGCGCGGGGTAGAGCAGTTTGGTAGCTCGCAAGGCTCATAACCTTGAAGTCACGGGTTCAAATCCCGTCTCCGCTAGAACACAAGAAGAAGGACATTCTCCGTGGAGAATGGAATGAGAAGTCTCAAAGAGATATGATAAACACAAGAACTATTCCTTTGTTCTATTCCATTTTTTTGATGGGCGGGTAGCGGGGATCGAACCCGCATCTTCTCCCTGGCAAAGAGAAATTTTACCATTAAACCATACCCGCATTTGACTCGTTCTTTCTTGGTATCAATAGTATATAAACCTATTTATGCATAGGTTTCTTTTATGCAATAATGGGGAAATAGCCCCCCCCTTGAGCACTTTCATTTGGTTTCTTGGGACTTGTCTGAAATGCCCTTCCGAACTATAATGTCCTCCGGGGAGGGGAGGAGAGTTTCAACCCAAAAGATCTTAGAAGATATCTAAGATATAAAAGAATTAAGGATACCTACTAAAAGTACTAATCCAATCCATAATGATACACCTGAAAATAAAAAATTTTTGCTACTTGACCAACCATTAGGAGAGGCAAGTGTGACAGGTACACCAATCACTAGCAGAATTGAAATTGCAATTAATGCAAACACAGACGATTGGAAAGCAATAGTCATGATTTTAATCTTAAAAGTTTCCAACAGATTCAATAAACTATACCATCCGATCCCTATCCGGTCAAATTGTAATCAAATGCACTACGGGTTCTATTCGATCAGAAATTCCTCGATCTTAAAAACTACTTTTTTTTATCAATCTTATTTTATTTGAGTGGTAGGGAAAAGATAAAAAATTTCGTTTCATTTTGAAATTGTGAAAATATCATTACAACATAGATAAATATAACTATGAATATGTACGCAGAGAGATGCACCTCTGCATATTTGATAGAATATGCATCTATGCGTATGCCATATGCATACATGGATATATGCATGTCTAATTATGACATTAGGCATATATCCTTCGGATATTATATGAAGGAGCAAAAACTAAGTTGTCTTCGCCCGGGAGAGATGGCCGAGTGGTTGATGGCTCCGGTCTTGAAAACCGGTATAGTTCAAAAACTATCGAGGGTTCGAATCCCTCTCTCTCCTTTTGTTCGTTGAACAATTTGACTCATCAATCCAGTATCAAAAAAAAGGCTGGCTATCTATCTATATATTGATATAGATAGATAGCTCGAGTATAGCCAAGCTACAAGGATTCAGTTAGTTGGAAGGAAAATAGCTGAAATATATCCCGCCTGCCAACATTGACAATCAAATTCAATTGGTTTGATTTTAATATGGACAAGTTTTATCACTTGTTTAATTAAGTGGGGTCATGGAAAGAACAGGTTCAAAATCACGATCAATTCCTTTCTCAAATCCCGCTGCAGCTGCACGAGCCCTTCCTGCATGCCACAAATGACCTACGAAGAAAAAGAATCCCAAAACAAAATGGGAGGTGGATAACCAACTTCGGGGAGAGACATAATTTACCGCATTAATTTCGGTAGCTACGCCACCCACGGAATTCAAAGAACCTAAGGGAGCGTGAGTCATATATTCTGCCGAACGTCGTTCTTGCCAGGGCTGTATGTCCTTTTTCAATTTACTCAAGTCCAACCCATTAGGGCCCCTTAGGGGTTCCAACCAAGGGGCACGGAGATCCCAAAAGCGCATTGTTTCTCCTCCAAAGATAATTTCTCCAGTAGGAGAACGCATAAGATATTTACCTAAACCAGTAGGTCCCTGGGCAGATCCCACACTAGCTCCAAGCCGTTGATCTCTTACTAGAAAAGTAAATGCTTGAGCTTGAGAGGCCTCTGGGCCAGTAGGCCCATAGAATTCACTAGGATAAGCTGTATTGTTGAACCAAACGAAACAACAAGCAATGAAACCAAACACAGCGAGAGCGCCTAGGCTATAGGACAAGTAAGCTTCTCCGGACCATACAAACGCGCGGCGAGCCCATGCAAAAGGTTTTGTTAAGATATGCCATATACCGCCGAAGATACAAATCGAACCTAACCATACATGTCCCCCGATTATATCTTCTAGATTGTCTACGCTAACGATCCATCCCTCTCCCCCAAAAGGGGACTTAAGTAAATAACCAAATATAACACTTGGGTTAAGTGTTATGTTTGTAATTCTTCTTACATCTCCACCGCCGGGAGCCCAGGTATCATATACACCACCGAAATACAAAGCCTTGAGCACTAGGAGGAAAGCGCCAACACCTAGCAAGATCAGGTGAATACCCAAAATTGTGGTCATTTTGTTCCTATCTTTCCATACATAACCAAAGAATGGAAAAGATTCTTCCAAAGTTTCGGGTCCGACGAGTGCATGATAAATACCACCAAAACCTAAAACTGCGGAAGAAATTAAGTGAAGTACTCCAGATACAAAGTAGGGGAAAGTGTCCACAATTTCCCCACCAGGACCGACTCCCCATCCTAGAGTAGCTAGATGGGGAAGTAAAATCAATCCTTGTTCATACATAGGCTTTTCCGGTACAAAATGAGCCACTTCAAATAGGTTCATTGCTCCGGCCCAGAATACAATTAATCCGGCATGAGCAACATGAGCCCCAAGTAATTTACCCGACAAATTGATAAGCCGCGCATTACCAGCCCACCAAGCAAAACCAGTGCTTTCTTGGTCACGACCAGCTAAAGCTAGGGTTCCATTAAAGAGCGTTTCCACGGGGTAGAACCTCCTCGGGGAATATAAGGTTTTCATGAGGCTGATCCTGAGCTGCCATCCAAGCACGAATACCTTCGTTCAAGAGAATATTTTTTGTGTAGAAAGTCTCAAATTCAGGATCTTCTGCTGCACGGATCTCCTGGGAAACAAAATCATAGGCACGTAAGTTTAGAGCTAGACCAACTACGCCAATGGCACTCATCCATAAACCGGTCACTGGCACAAATAACATGAAGAAATGTAACCAACGTTTATTGGAAAAAGCAACCCCAAATATTTGGGACCAGAACCGGTTAGCAGTTACCATTGAATAAGTCTCTTCAGCTTGAGTTGGGTTAAAAGCACGGAATGTATTTGCACCATCACCGTCTTCAAATAAAGTATTTTCTACGGTCGCACCGTGAATAGCGCATAGAAGAGCAGCACCCAATACTCCGGCAACTCCCATCATATGAAAAGGATTCAAGGTCCAATTATGAAAGCCTTGAAAAAAGAGGATGAAGCGGAAAATAGCGGCTACACCGAAACTAGGCGCGAAGAACCAACCAGACTGGCCTAAGGGATAGATCAGGAATACAGAAACAAAAACAGCAATCGGGGCAGAGAACGCAATTGCATTATAAGGTCTCAATTGTACAGATCGAGCGAGTTCAAATTGGCGTAACATGAAGCCTATTAGACCAAAAGCACCATGAAGAGCAACAAAGGTCCATAGGCCACCTAATTGGCACCAACGAGTAAAATCTCCTTGTGCTTCGGGACCCCATAATAGCAGCAAAGAATGCGCTAAACTATTAGCTGGAGTAGAAACTGCAGCAGTCAAAAAATTACAACCTTCCAAATAGGAACTGGCCAATCCGTGAGTATACCATGAAGTCACAAAGGTTGTACCCGTAAACCATCCACCTAGGGCAAAATAGGCACAAGGAAAAAGCAATAGACCGGACCAACCCACAAAAACAAAACGGTCTCTGCGTAGCCAGTCATCCATAGTATCAAATAAAGTTTTTTCTTCTTTGGAAGACTTTCCAAGGGCTATAGTCATAATAATCCTCCTATTTAGCTATTTCGACCATTTCTGAGCACCCTATCTAATAGTAGAATCAAAAGGTATACGAAGGTTCGCCCATCTACGAATTCTTCATCCATGATCCCTTTCAACAAAATGGGCCCAAAGATTCCTTGTTGGCATAGAGATTCCTGAACTGGACCAATCCAATATTGGTAAATGCAGGATAACCCGAAGTTTTGATATTCAGTTTTTGAATGATCTTCAAATCACTTGAAGAATGCAATAACGGAAACGGAACAACTTGCGGGGGGGGGGGGCAGGTGAGCTTTTTGCGTCTTCCCAGTTCTTCAACAGATTCTATTCACAATATTCATTCGATTCAATATTTTTGATTCATTCTTAGTTCTCCTTCTAGATTGACGAAATTAATGCGAATCTTTATATCAATCTCATAGATAAATCTCTATGTTCATTTTTTAACACTACATTTTTGATGTGAGCGAATAGGAACAAGAAGGAGTAGATATTTTTTTAACTCATAGAGTTAAATAAAATAACTCCATGAGTTCTTCTACTTCTATATGAAGGAGAAAGCAGAGCATTCAGTCCACAAACAAATATTGGGTTCTTCCATCAAAAATTAAGAGAATTCCGATGGAATTTAAGATTCGCTTTCAAAATGCCCCTCAAATTTTAATATCAGAATAGCCCATATATTCATAACTCTATAGGTCAGGTTCACTTACTTCTCCCTCTTCTTTACTTCTTTTTATCTGGAAGAAGTAGGATACAAAAAATGTAGAATGCTTTGGTAGTATGGCATTAGGCTTCCATAATATATGCCTCAAAAATGAGGAAGATGAAGAAAACTATGCCTAATCCTAAACCATTGCTCATCCTATAGCAGCAATAGGAAGAACAAAGTTTTTATTGCTATAGATAGTAATAAGCCCTTATTCATATTAGATGTTTTATTCTATCATAACAAACATTAACCCTAATACCCATTATAGGGGGTGGTCATTGTCTTGGTATTCTGCTTTAATCTCGCCTGTCCATTGAAAAAAGGAAGGCTTACTTGTAAGAACCTTTAAAGGAGCCCTTTATCGGGCTTGAACCGATGACTTACGCCTTACCATGGCGTTACTCTACCACTGAGTTAAAAGGGCTTGTGCTCATTTCATTTCATTATGAATTAATTAGTCTACTATATATCTGGTATATATGAGTATATCAAAATGGATCCACGGATAAATAAATTTGCATATGGGTAGATATCGATCTACTTAATTGTTCCAGGGCCAATCATGTTTTAATCGTATCAATTAGTTATAATTAAACCTATTAGAATAATAAATTGATGGAGCTATTCCTATTTAATCTGGTCATAAAAAGGTGACATCTGTACCCTACAATTCTCAGGGAGGAGCTATACGTTCCATTACTTCTCAACCTATGGGAAGGGTAATCTTATTAAGATTTTTAACGGGATTACCCTTATCCTACCCGTCTGTCTATCACTCAGATCTACGCACGAGATTTTTTACATCAGAGAGAGATTGATATTTCCAATATTGATTATTCGGAAATAACCAGTTTTTAGAAGTTGTGCCCTATTCTGATCTGTTCTATGTGGGCCATTATTGGATCAGGACCCTTTTGATCGATTTTTTAACAGATCTAATCTCGAGTAAATAACTTTGAAGAAAAGGCCCTAGGTTCAGAAGGAACAAATATAACTCCCTTGCTCCTCCAAAACCAATTGAAATTCCGTAATATGGCTAATCAAAGGGATCCTTATTAATATAAACGCAATATCGGGGCATTTCCTTTTCCCTTACATCATTGTTCAACCTTTTGATTCAATGGGACGTATAGGTATATTTGTACCTATGCGCAAACGATACTGTGATCATTATAAATCGATATCTATAAACAACTTCCAATTTGGGTGAACTTTTTATTTCTTAGCAAATAAATTGATGAACAATAGAATAAGAGGAATGTTAAATCACTAACATACATAAGATTAGTTCTTTTTTGCTTCTACTGTTGACAATTTCATAGAGATTTGAATATAATTATGATAGGCGGGCCCCTATCGTCTAGTGGCCCAGGACATCTCTCTTTCAAGGAGGCAACGGGGATTCGACTTCCCCTAGGGGTATTATGCTATAAAGTCTTTAGCCTACCATACAAAATGAGTATCCTAAAGACTTTGAATTTATGGTTCCTGGGTCGATGCCCGAGTGGTTCATGGGGACGGACTGTAAATTCGTTGTGCAATATGCCGACGCTGGTTCAAATCCAGCTCGACCCAATATAAACATGGTCCCTCCATAATAGATTTATGTAAGTCTCTGGCATCGATGAAAGAAAGGGTAGTTCGTTAACTACCGATGTATCTGTGTTATGCATGTATATGCACATAATGGAACGAAGTGATACTTCTTCGAGGAAATGAAGACATCCAATGTTTTATTGATCCAGCAGTAACATAATATATTACTGATTAGTTAGCGGGCCATCTATTTGGATTGTAGTTCAATTGGTTAGAGTACCGCCCTGTCAAGATTTAAAGTAGTTTAAATTCGCCATACCGGTGGACCTATCCGGTAAATGCTGAAATACAAATTTCAGATTGAGAAACAGAAGTCCGCTGATTTCAAATCGAAGGGGCTCAATTTCCATTTCCTCCATTTTCATTCGTTTCTTTTCGGGTCGGAGCCCTTTGGAGCTCCATATCGCTTTTCTTATCAAAAGCGTTGGGGCTCCCATTTATACGTGGATCCTCGTTTGAAGTTATTTCCTCGTGCGAAATCCTGCTCATAGGACCCCTTCGTTTTCTTTTTAGCCAGGAGGGTGCCGTCCTTCTCTTGCCAATTATAAGATCCACAAGGCCATATTCCAGTGTCTCTTCTGCTGACATAAAGAAATCTCTGTCTAACTGATTCCAAATGACGAACTTTTGTTTTTCATTCGTTCTTTCTGCATAAATTTGCACAATCAGTTCTTTAATCATTCTTAAATCCTCAGCATTCTCTGTACACATCCTGGACACTCCATTCGTCCAAGTACTAGCGGGTTGATGGAGCATAATCGTAGCACTAGGGAATGCTATACGTTTACCAAGATACCCCCCGCTTAGGATAATAGATCCCATTGAGGCAGCTATCCCGAGGACCATTGTATATACTTCCGGTGCTATATATTGCATAGTATCATAAATAGCTAGTCCCGGTATTATTGGTCCACCAGTACAATGAATAAATAAAAACTGCTCTTGAGTTATATCATCAAGACTTAAATATATCATCATACTAACGAGTTGATTGCCAATCTCGTCGTCAAGTGGCTTAACCAAAAAAAGGAGTCTTTCCTCATAAAGTTTGTTATATAAGTCCATCCAAATTGCATCTTCCTCTTCGAGATGCTGATGAGGTACTTTTGGAACGCCCAGTGGCATCAAGGGCACCCCCAAAATAGAATAAAAAAGTGTATTTTGCGTTCTATTAGCAAAAATAGAATAAAATAACAAAAATAGAATAAAAGACCTTTTTTGATATAAAAATCGTATGGTCCAAGTAATATACTTAGAATGCCAAGTCTTTCACCTCATGAAATTCCTTCTTTAGGTAATGGTAAAATGCTATTTCGAGCATCTTATTGAATATGTTAAATAAAAACATATTCAACGGTATATGTATTTATCAAACAGTATAAATAGTTGTCAATAACTAACTTTTATTTGTTAAATTTTTTTTGTTACAATATAGTGTTCTAGTTAGGTACCGAATGCTTCTTTAGCTGCATACATTACTAATAATGGTTCGTATACCTCTTTGTCGTACAAATGTCTCAGTTTCACGTTCCAAGTATTTTATGTGTTTGATCAGTGCTAAAATGGGACCAATTCCCACATTGTGTATTGGCACACAAAAAAGGTATCTTAGTTCCACTTCTGCTACTGTTATGAACATAACATTTTTTAAAACTGTTTCTCCAATGGTCTTGAATACGTGACCATCTTTGTCATACACGGTTTTTAGTTCCATAGCATGATCTTCTCTAATGCGAGAAAGTTACATAGTGTCCACTTTTTCTGATAAAGGGGTATTTGTCATGGGTTTGCCTTGGTATCGCGTCCATACCGTCGTATTGAATGATCCTGGCCGATTAATCGCTGTACATATAATGCATACAGCTTTAGTTTCCGGTTGGGCTGGTTCAATGGCTCTTTATGAATTAGCAATTTTCGATCCATCCGATCCTGTTCTTGATCCAATGTGGAGACAAGGGATGTTTGTTATACCCTTTATGACTCGTTTAGGAATAAAGGATTCATGGGGTGGATGGAGCATCACTGGAGAAACTGTAACTAATCCAGGTCTTTGGAGTTATGAAGGTGTAGCCGGGGCACATATTGTGTTTTCTGGCTTGTGTTTCTTAGCAGCTATCTGGCATTGGGTATATTGGGATCTAGATGTATTCTGTGATGAACGTACGGGGAAACCTTCTTTAGATTTACCCAAGATCTTTGGAATTCATTTATTCCTCTCAGGAGCAGCCTGCTTTGGATTCGGAGCATTTCATGTAACAGGGTTGTATGGACCCGGAATATGGGTGTCTGATCCTTATGGGCTAACTGGAAGAATACAACCTGTAAATCCAGCGTGGGGGGCTGAAGGTTTTGATCCTTTTGTTCCGGGAGGAATAGCTGCTCATCATATTGCAGCAGGTATATTGGGTATATTAGCAGGTCTATTCCATCTCAGTGTTCGTCCTCCCCAACGGTTGTATAAAGGATTACGTATGGGGAATATTGAAACTGTCCTATCCAGCAGTATTGCTGCTGTGTTTTTTGCAGCTTTCGTTGTCGCTGGAACCATGTGGTATGGCTCCGCAACGACTCCGATCGAATTATTTGGTCCCACTCGTTATCAATGGGATCAGGGATACTTCCAACAAGAAATAGATCGACGAGTTCGTGCCGGTCTGGCCGAGAATCTCAGTCTATCAGAAGCTTGGTCAAAAATTCCTGAAAAACTCGCTTTTTATGATTACATTGGGAATAATCCAGCTAAAGGGGGGTTATTCAGGGCAGGTGCGATGGACAATGGGGATGGAATAGCTGTTGGTTGGTTAGGGCACCCTATTTTCAAAGATAAAGACGGGCGTGAGCTTTTTGTACGTCGTATGCCTACCTTTTTCGAAACATTTCCAGTTGTTCTAGTTGATGAAGAAGGAATTGTGAAAGCTGATGTTCCTTTTAGAAGAGCGGAATCAAAGTATAGCGTTGAACAAGTAGGTGTCACTGTGGAGTTCTATGGTGGTGAACTTGACGGGGTTAGTTTTGGCGATCCTGCCATAGTTAAAAAATATGCTAGACGTGCGCAATTAGGTGAAATTTTTGAATTAGATCGTGCTACTTTGAAATCCGATGGTGTTTTTCGTAGTAGTCCCAGGGGTTGGTTTACTTTTGGACATGCTACATTTGCTCTTCTTTTCTTTTTTGGACACATTTGGCACGGCGCTAGAACTCTATTCAGAGATGTTTTTGCTGGTATTGATCCGGACTTGGATGCCCAAGTCGAATTTGGGGCATTCCAAAAACTGGGGGATCCCACTACTAAGAAACAAGTGGTATAATATGACATTGCTCCCGGTGTTTAATCAGAGAGATTATACCAAATAAATATTTATAAACATAAAAAAAAATATTAGAGTAATATTCACTCTAACTAAGAATAATTTAAAATCTTTTGATTACTTATCTTTATGGAAAATGTTGTAATTAGTACGAAAGCTATCTCCATAATTGTAAACTACGATCGAATCTATGGAAGCATTGGTTTATACATTCCTTTTGGTATCGACTTTAGGAATAATATTTTTTGCTATTTTCTTTCGAGAACCCCCCAAAATTCCAGATAGAGGGGGCAAATAATTCTTATCCTTTTACTCCTGATTATTATTATCAAAGAAAGACCTTCCCGCTAGGGAAGGTCTTTCTTTCCACTAGTCCTCGTGCTCTTCAAAAGGGTCTCTAAGTTGTTCAGACGGTTGCCCAAAGGCGGTATATAAGGCATAACCAGTAAAGCTCACAAGTAAACAAGATATGAAGATAGCGACTAAGGTTGCAGTTTCCATTGTTAGGTAATCCCATGTATATGTATATATATACATAGAATAGTATACAAAGTTAGCAGATCTCAACCGATGCAATAGTTCTTATGGCTACACAAACTTTTGATGATACTTCTAAGACCAGACCAAGACGTACTATTGTAGGAAATTATTTAAAACCGCTTAATACAGAATCTGGTAAAGTAGCTCCCGGATGGGGCACTACTCCATTGATGGGTATTGCAATGGCCTTATTTGCAATATTCCTATCAATAATATTGGAAATTTATAATTCTTCCGTTTTATTGGACGGAATTCCAGTTAGTTGGGTCTAGATAAACCAGAACATCCGCTCGGATCCCGAGTTCTTCAGAATAAAAAAAACTAAGGAATTGAAGGCGAGCTATTGGATAGCTCGAGTTTCTAAGTTATTACGTTCCGGTAGTTTGATCGTGTAATTACTTTTATCTAAGGATTTTTGGAATATGGGCGTGCGACTTGTCAAATCTGATCTCTATTCTAGTACAGAATACCAGTCTGTTATCTTCATAAAGATGGTCTTACCTCGTTGGATATTGATAAAAAGTGAATATCTGGAGCACGCGATGTTTAATAGATACATTAAACAAGATCTGAACTATGGCTTATACCTGTCACTTAAACCTCGTCACCAGGGTTCTAATAAATTGAAAGAAGTATGATCAAAAAATCGAGAGATCTCCCGTCCTTCTTCAGCTGACTTTGGCTGAAGAATGGGATAGTATTTCATCTCTCTTAGTTAGCATATTTCATTGAAAGCCCACAATTGAATGAAAAGGTTATTATCCAGAGAACCTTTTTAGAATGAAATCAAATTATCGGGGTAGAATATAAATCTTAGGTTTACATTTATTCATCTATTGAGATCTCAACAAGAAAATTCCTATTGTCGTCGATACTAGTTGTTCCCTAAACAATTTATATAACGAATAGGGTAAAAGATTTTTCAAAAGGCCTATAGCAATTTCTTCTGCATAAGAATGAGCCGACTTGAAATTCGAGCATTATGAAGTTTTCCTTCTTATTTATTGTGGGAGCTCCTGGATCACTTCGAATTCTGTTCATTCATATCCCCAGAGAACGAAATATAAAGTATCTCGATATTTCACAATTAATATATTCGTTCAAAAAGTATTTGAATATTCTTGTTTAAGCCGTATGAAAGGAAATTCTCATGTACGGTTTTCAGAGGGGGAATTGAAGTTTACCTATCTCAATAAAGTCTACGATTGGTTCGAAGAGCGTCTCGAGATTCAGGCGATTGCGGATGATATCACTAGTAAATACGTTCCTCCTCATGTGAATATATTCTATTGTCTAGGGGGGATAACACTCACTTGTTTTTTGGTACAAGTAGCTACTGGTTTTGCTATGACTTTTTACTATCGTCCGACTGTGATAGAAGCTTTTGCTTCTGTTCAATACATAATGACCGAAGTGAACTTCGGTTGGCTAATCCGATCGGTTCATCGATGGTCGGCAAGTATGATGGTTTTAATGATGATCTTGCATGTATTTCGTGTTTATCTCACAGGTGGATTCAAAAAACCTCGTGAATTAACTTGGGTTACGGGTGTAATTCTAGCGGTACTAACCGTATCTTTTGGTGTAACTGGTTATTCTTTGCCTTGGGATCAAATTGGTTATTGGGCGGTCAAAATTGTGACCGGTGTGCCTGAGGCCATTCCTGTAATAGGATCTCCTTTGGTAGAGTTATTACGCGGAAGTGTTAGTGTGGGTCAATCTACCTTGACTCGTTTTTATAGTTTACACACTTTCATATTACCCCTCCTTACTGCTGTATTTATGCTAATGCACTTCCTAATGATTCGTAAGCAGGGTATTTCAGGTCCTTTATAGAGAGGACAGATATATTTTGAACAAGTATCCATGAGTAGCCATAATCTATCGTTTTGTTGAGTAACGGCTAATAATGATTAGATCGTTGCCGGGAATATTTCATATTAGGAATATGGAAATAAGAAACCATGCTCCTCGGAGTTCCCCGGATTTCTACTTTCAATTCTGAAGTATTATTGATCCAATACAAACAATTGAAGTACATCCTCAGCTCAGAGGGAGAATATGGATTATGGGAGTGTGTGACTTGAACTATTGTTTAGGCTGTGCAGATACATTCTTCGATCTGCCTTATAAAGATTCATAACGAAGTCTCTGCCCCAATTTTCTTATCAGAAATAAGGAGTTTAGAACTTGGGGAAAAGACATCCGTCGGTTTGTTCCGTTTCAAGAGAGTTTTTTCTATGATTGAATCCGGATTAGGAAGGGCTCCGTGAGATCCAGGTAATAGTGTACGATATTGAATAAAATATTATTACTTTTCATAGTATGAAAATGCATCCATTTCCCTTGCATTTCAATAAGGTAAACTATCGGAGTAAAATAAAAGATCTAAGGAAATAGAAGGGCCGGATCAGTAACAAGTCAATACCTTGTATGCTATGGAGGTCTATTCGTGAGGATAGATACGGATTACAAGGAATGAGATAGTCCAAAAGGTATATTGATCATGATCGATATTTAAGCTTACTTGGGTACTGAGCATCTAATCCGAAATACTAAAATGAGCAAGAATGGTATAAACATTCTTAGTTCTTATTATGAGTATACACCATTCATTTATTGCTCGAGCCGGATGATAAAAAAAGGCATGTCCGGTTCCTTCGGGGGATAGATCCATAAAGATCTACTTATCCCAATAACAAAGAAGCCTGACTTGAATGATCCTGTATTAAGGGCTAAATTAGCTAAAGGTATGGGACATAATTATTATGGAGAGCCCGCTTGGCCCAATGATCTTTTATATATTTTTCCAGTAGTAATTTCAGGTACTATTGCATGTACCGTAGGTTTAGCGGTTCTAGAGCCGTCAATGATTGGTGAACCGGCAAATCCATTTGCAACTCCTTTGGAAATATTGCCCGAATGGTATTTTTTCCCCGTATTCCAAATACTTCGTACAGTACCTAATAAATTATTAGGTGTACTTTTAATGGCCTCAGTACCTGCGGGACTATTAACAGTACCTTTCTTGGAGAATGTGAATCAATTTCAAAATCCATTTCGTCGTCCAGTAGCTACAACAGTATTTTTAATTGGTACTGCAGTAGCCCTTTGGCTAGGTATTGGAGCAACGTTACCTATCGATAAATCTTTCAGTTTGGGTCTTTTCCAATTTGATCTAACTTAGAATTTAAAAATATTGAAACAAATCTTTCGTGGATATATCTAGGGACTCATTGTTTCAAGACAAATTAACTCCCCCCTAGATATATCCACTTTGTCAGAGATTTTGCCTATTCTACAAAAAAATATGTCGAAGACGGATCCTAAGTTAGTTATTCCAACTATTTTACACAATAACTTAGGGAAGCGGGATAAATACAGAGATAAAATATAACTATTTGATGGATCTAATCCCAAAATTGCGCAAAACTTCTAATATCTGTTTGACATAATTTTCCGTGAGGATTTTCCTTAGATCTTCTCGGCTGTAATTCATTAGGTCCGATAATGTATTTATATGGGCGTTTCTGAGGCAGTTATAGATCCTAGTGGGTAACTCTAATTGGTCAATAAAAATATTAGAAAAATCCACTCCTTCTTTTGTTCTGTTCGTGTCCGTCGATATATGCAAAAGGGGATTATTTGTTCCATCAATACTCTGTTGCTCTGCAGACAGGAAAGGAAGCAATAACTCAATCAAATTCCGAGAAGCTTCGTAAAGCGCCTCTCTAGGAGTTACTCCTCCATTCGTCCATATCTCAAGGAAAAGAACTTCTTGTATCTCATTTCCATTCCAATAAGAATGAATACTATAATTTGTATTTCGAACGGGCATAAACATAGCATCTAAATAAATGCCATCCTTAGGATTATAATCCTTCGTATTTTGTATAATATATCCGCGACCTTTTTCAATTTGAAATTTTATATCTAAAGTAATATTTTTATGCACAGTAGCTATATGTTGCATAGTATCGATTATTCTTACAGAAGGTGGTAATATGATATCCTGAGCGATTACAAGTTTTGGCCCAACGATACATAGAGATGCTTCCCGAATTCCGTACGGATCACTTCTAAGTACAATTTCTTTCAGATTTATCAAAATATCATGTACCGATTCTTCAATACCTATTATTGAAGAATATTCATGTGTTATGTTCTTAAATTTGGCACGTGTTATACATGTTCCTTCTACTTCTCCAAGTAAAGCTCTTCGCATTCCAAGACCTATTGTATTAGCTTGACCTTTGCAAAGCGGATATAGAATGAAACGGCCATAATGAAGACGCTTACTATCTTCTCTGGATTCGACACACTTCCATTGTGGTCTCTTAAGGGAGACTGAGATCTCATCTTGAATCATATTAATTTCATTTTACTTGAATAGATTATTTAATCATTTTTTTGTTCAAATTCATTCAATTTTTACAAACGTCTCTTTTTGGGAGGTCTACATCCATTATGCGGCATAGGAGTTACGTCACGTATATAATTTAAAATTATGCCACTTTTACGAATGGTTCGTAATGCTGTATCCCTCCCCGAGCCAGGGCCGCTTATCAGGACATCCGCTCGGTTCATCCCCTGATCCATTAATGTACCAATAACATTTTGCACTGCAGTCTGAGCAGCAAATGCTGTACCTCTTTTTTTGCCTTTGAATCCACAGGCACCAGCAGAAGACCAAGAAACCGCTTGTCCCCGTATATCTGTAACAGTCACAATGGTATTATTAAAACTTGCTCGAACGTGAATAACTCCTTTGAATATGCGACGTTTATTCTTACGTGAACCAATTCTTCTTCTTGTAATACCAATTCTTCTTCTTGTAATACCAATTCTTCTTCTTGTAATTTTTGACATATTAATAGTTTTATTAATCGTTTCATATCTATGAGAGAAAAAAATAAATCTATCTAAATCTATCTGTATAAATAGATTTAGATAGATTGGATGTCAAAATTGATTTTATACATTTGTCTCTTGATATAGAGAAGGATTACCCCTGCCTTTGCTTATGTCTCAAATTGACACAAATTACCCTAACCCGTCCCCGCCTACGAATTAGGCGACAACTGTCACAAATTTTACGAACAGAAGCACGAATTTTCATGTCTGTGGTCCTTCAATTTGGAATGGGTACGCTCATATTCCATTTCATTTTCTGTAAAAATGGAGCTCATCTAATTAATAAGATCTATATATTGATCTCTATCAGATATTCGATAAAAATCAAAAGGTTATTTCATCGTTTGCAGATTTGTTGCGAAGTCTATAAACTATACGCCCCCTAGTGAAATCATAAGCACTTAATTCGACTTTGACTCTATCTCCTGGTAATATTCGTATACAATTCTGTCGAATTCTACCCGAAATATAGGCTATAATCTCAGATTCGTTATCTAAACGGACGCGAAACATACCATTGGAAAGTGATTCAGTAACCAAACCTTCCGCATTGATTAAATTGGAATCCTTCTTCATAATAAATAGGGTTTTGGTACTAATTTTAGTATAAAATAACTCCCGATAAGTGGGAGTAAGCATCATATTTAGAGCTAAGAATAGTATTTTCGTTCTGCCGCTTTTTCATATCTCACAGACCCAATATAAAATTCAGCCGAATTACCATACATAACATAGTATTTCTCCACCAATTTTTTTTTGCCGAGCTTCTCGATCGGTCATAATTCCATGGGGAGTAGAAAGGATTACGATTCCCATTCCACCTAGAACTTTAGGGATCTCCCGCGAATTGGAATAGATTCTAAGACCAGGTTTGCTAGTACGCTTTAAAGCGGTTATATATGTATTTTTATTCCTTTTTCTATATTTCGAAGTTGAAATTAAAAGAGATTTTTGGCCTTCCCGATGTTCCCTAACATCCTTTAAAAAACCCTCTCGTACCAGGATTCTTCCAATCTTCTCAGTAATATTAGTAGTTGCTACTCGAACTGTGCGTTTTTTTACCATGTCAGCGTTTCTTATAACAGTCATTAAATTGGCAATAGTGTCGTTACCCGTGACGAACTAATTTTTAGGAATTCCCCATCTCAATATAAAAGGCATGTTTTCTTTTTTCTTCTGAGGAATATGCCTGAAATGCCATCTACTGCGATCTACAAAATAAATAATTTTTTATGCCATTATTTCTATTGAATTTAGCTATCAATATTTATAACACTTCGGGAGCCAATGATACTATTTTGGTGAACTTCAATTGTCTCAATTCCCGAGCAACTGAACCAAAAACTCGGGTTCCTTTTGGATTTCCTTTCTGATCAATGACAACTGCTGCATTGTCATCAGATCGTATTATCATTCCATTGTCTCGTTTAAGTTCTTTACACGCGCGTATAACTACGGCTCTAACTACTTCTGATTTTTCCAGGGGCATGTTAGGTATTACTTCCTTAATCACAGCGATGATCACGTCACCAATATGAGCATATTTATGATTATTTGTTCCTAGAACTCGAATACACATTAGTTTTCGGGCTCCGCTGTTATCTGCTACATTCAAATAAGTTTGAGACTGAATCATTTTTCCTCCAAAAAATTTGTTACCTCGGCGTAAATAAAAAAAAAATTTACGCATCTACGAACTATTAATCTTCTTCCACCAAAAAGAGTTCTTTCGTTCTGTATTATATAGATGAAGCAATAATTAATTGAGTATGTATAGGCATTTTGTATGCAACAATTTGAAAAGCTGCTCTAGCTACAGTCTCTGACACTCCACCTATTTCATAAAGTATTCGACCAGGTCTGACGACAGATACCCAATATTCAGGAGCTCCTTTGGGTTTCCCCGAACCCATACGTGTTTCAGCAGATTTCATTGTAACGGGTTTGTCCGGAAATACACGTATCCATATTTTTACACCACGACGGGCATAACGAGTTATTGCCCGACGTCCTGCTTCTATCTGCCCAGATGTGATCCAAGCAGGTTCAAGTGCCTGAAGAGCAAATCTACCGAAACAAATGCGATTGCCCCGATAAGATACTCCCTTCATTCTTCCCCTATGTTGGTGACGAAATTTCGTTTTTTTTGGGTTCTAGTCGATGGTTCTATTTTAGCAAATATTACTATTTTGGCCCCATCTCTACTTCAGAACCGGACATGAAAGTTTCTTCTCATCCGGCTCCTCGTGAAGGAGTCTATCCAAAAATGGGACAATCAATATTGACATCATGTTTTATATAGATAGCAATAACCCTAGATCTACAAACAAATTAGGCTAGAAATTACGCATATCATTCACGGAACAATTCTTTTATTTCAGTTGAGATTGTCAAAAAATTCACAGGCGAATATTGGCTCTTTCAGTATTTGCTTCATGGGTCGATTCATAGACTCCATTGAAATAAATTCCTTGTTGGTTTATTTCGCCATCCTATCCAATGGATGATTAAGATTCTTTTATAATCTTATGCAGTCACAAGTTCCATCGTTCTCATAGCTTTTAAATTGATGTTCAGGTCTTCCCTCTGCAATGGAGCTCTAAATTCATCAGAATCAACTTCCTTAGTTTTCATCGACCCGAAGCTCTCTTTTTCGTAAACCGAATCCATTCAATCCGGAATGAATCTGGATGATTCTTATGCTTTATCACACTGCTCTTTAGGAGTGGCTCATAAACCATACAATACTGAAAGGAAGAAGATTTCATTCTTTCTTCTTCTCCTTCCCATCTTTTTCTTTTCTCGCATTGCCGAACGTCTCTCTCGCTTCACAAGGGATATAGATCTCATGGGTCTGCCCCTTTGTGGAAGAAAGTGTTTGATTCATTCTATATAACTATGGAATAGTTATATGTAGTAATAGCTATTAGCTTATTGGATCTTGATAATATGAAGCGGGGAGTTGGTTTCTAATACCAGAGACCAATCCGTCCTTATTTTGAGTTCTCCATCACTCATCACTTTAGAAAAGAAGCAGAAGCTCGATCTCAACGAGTCACACACTAAGCATAGCACTGTTCCAGAATGGTGAATCTAATTTCAATTTGATCTAATAGAATTGACGATTCATGATCAGAAAGATCATGGGATGAATCCATTATTCCTCATCCTCAAAAATCCAAATTTTTATCCCTAATACTCCATAGATGGTTCGAGCCGCATAATGACAATAATCAATTTTAGCTCGAATGGTTTGTAGGGGAACCCTACCTTGCTTGATCGATTCGCTACGGGCCCTTTCTCTTCCGTCGAGGCGTCCTGCAATTTTGATTCGAATCCCTTTGACATCTGCCCCTTTAGCTAGTTCAATAGCTTTTTGAATCGTTTTTCTGAATGGAACTCTATTCTTTATTTGCAGCGCAATATATTCTGCAAGAATATTGGGTTCTCTATAAGGGTTCACTACTTCTTGCAGAAAAATGAAAAGTTTTCGGTCCACAGAAAGCCTATTTTGTAAAACCAAATACTCTATATCGTTTCTTAATCGTTTCACTTCTTGACGTACACTTGATCTTTTGGTTAACAAGTTGGGAAATCCCATATATATTTGGATATGAAGCAAACTTCTCTTTTTTGCAATCTCTATACGTGCGAGTCCCCCATAATCTGAGGAGCTCCTTATAAGTCGTATATAATTTTCAATGCAATTATATATTTTATCATCTTCTCGTAAATCTTCGGAATAATCCCTTTGTTTTGCAAACCAAAGGGAACGATGATTTTGGGTGAAACCAAGTCTAAAACCAAGTGGATTTATTTTATTTCCCATACATATTTTCCTTTTTGGTATATAATTGGATTATTCAATCTATCTGGATATTTCTTCCAATACAATAGTTATATGACAAGTGGGTTTGTGTATTTGATAAGCACGCCCCCGAGCTCTAGGTTGAAATCTTTTGAAAAAAGAACCTTCATTCACTTCGGCTCTGCTAACAAATAAGTTGGCTTTGTTTAAACTCATATTGTGATTAGCATTTGCAGCTGCAGAAGAAATTAACCGTAATATGGGATAACATGCGCCATAAGGCATCAGTTCCAGTATCATAAGTGCTTGCCCATAGGAACGACCACGAATCTGATTGATTACTCTACGTGCTTTATGAGCAGACATACGTATCTGTTTAGCCATAGCTCGTATTTTTGGGCTTTCACTCTTATTTATCATTAACCTTCATCCTCCCCGATCTACGAAGACTATTACCAATAATATTTCTTCTCGTTTTTTAAATTCTTCTCGTTTTTCGATTTCTTATTGTTTCTCGATTTCTTATCATTCTTCGTTGTATGTCCCCGGAAAATGAAAGTAGGTGCAAATTCCCCCAATTTGTGGTTTACCATACGATCTGTTATGTAAATCGGTACATGCTCCTTTCCATTATGAACAGCAATTGTATGACCAATCATTGCGGGTACAATGGCAGATGCCCGGGACCAGGTCACTATTATCTTCTTTTCTTCCTTCTTGTTTAGATTTTCAATTTTCCTCAATAAAAAATTAGCTACAAAAGGATTTTTTTTTCTTAGTGGACGTGCCATGGCCAATTACCTTTCTTTTGAATTACCTTTCTTTTTGTTGAAAGAAGAAATAAAATGGATTTCCAACTATTCCTACTTACGTCGACGAAGGATCGAAGCATCGCTATATTTATTCCTCTTCCGACTCTTTCTTCCAAGTGCGCTATAGCCCCAGGGAGTCACAGGTTTTTTTCTACCAATCGGGGCTCTTCCTTCACCACCTCCATGAGGATGGTCCACAGGATTCATAACTACTCCTCTTACTTCAGAACGCTTACCCAGCCAACGTTTGGCTCCAGCTTTACCCAAAGCTCTATTGCTTGAATTGACGTTACCTACTTGTCCAATTGTTGCTAAGCAGTTCTCGGGTATTAAACGAACTTCCCCAGAAGGTAATCTTATTGTGGCCAATCCACTTTCTTTTGCGATCAGTTCTGCTACAGCACCCGCTGCTCTAGCTAATTGTCCGCCTTTTCTGGCTTGTATTTCCACATTATGTATAGTCGTGCCTAAGGGCATATTGGTTGAAGTAGACCTTTAGTTCGTAAAAATCCCTTCCCAAACTGTACAAGCCTCTCTCAGGGCATACAGCTTTCTGGATGTACATGATATTCATCTAACAAATATCAATATAGACTGGATATATATATATGGATCTAGAATGAAGAAGGATATATAATCAATTCCCTCTATTTCGATTCTGTACAGCCTAGGTGTTTCGATTCCATCATCTGGCTTATGTTCCGTTTCCATGTAGCATTCAGAATGAATGACTTTATCAAATTACGTCAATACTTTTGTATCTTACGGATAACGTAGGAGGCATTTGAAACATCTCTTTTCCATCCTTCTTTCTCTTTTTGTTCTTTTTTTTTTTTTCCTCCTCCAGAAAATATTCTCACTGTCCAGCTCCGAATCTGCCTCTGACCATCAAATCAGATGTGAGTAACTTGTCTCTATCTTCATAACAAGGGGTCCTCTACCCTGTTTGTTTCTGCTTCAGACAATCCAGCCTTCTCCATATTATCATATCTCTGGAGCCAATGATTCCATATAAGTAACTATTAAACTCAATCACCCGCTGCCATTTATCCTCAGTTTCCCTTTGGGATTCATCCCGTACATAAAAGTATTCTCGTTGGATCAGTGATAGATTTGTAGGTTTCGCTGTAAACCCAATCGGTTGCTTCCGATTACGTAAATTAATAATTCAAACCGCACTCAAAGGTAGGGCATTTCCCATCGATATAGGAGCTCTTGGACCGGAAATAATGGTATCTCCAATCATGGCCCCTCTGGGATGCAAAATATATGTCTTTTCACCATCCCTGTAGTGTACGAGACAGATATATGCACTTCTATTAGGGTCATATTCTATCGTTACAATTTTTCCTGAGATGTCTTTTTTACTTCGCCGAAAATCAATTTGACGATATAGACGTTTGTGACCCCCTCCTCTATGTCTCGTTGTAATAATTCCTCTGTTATTACGACCTTTCCCGCAACGATGCCGTCCAGAGGTCAATTTCTTTTGTGGATGAGACTGGGCTCCCCCGTTGAAATCTGATAGGGATCTATCGCGTGTGCCTGGAGTAACAGTTCCGTACAAACGAGTGGTCATGTTATTAATTAATTGAATAAGTATCATTCCTGCAAAAGTGGGATAGAATAACCTGGTTCTAGTGTAATAATCATACGTCTATAACGCATTTGACGTCTCATGATTTGCCTTATCTTTTCCTTCTTTTCCGGGGGTCGATAACTATTTATTGCTATTACTCTAACATTGAAGAAAAGTTCAATCCAATTTTTTATCCTTGTTTTGGTCGATCTCGAATCCACATTCAAAGTATATTGATTCTTTTCTAATAGGCGACAACTTTTTTCTGTAAGTACTAGATCTAGATATTGATCCTCATCCATAAATATTTCTCCTTTCCTATCTTTTACGAACAAATACAAATGCCTATATCCACCCATCCATATTGATGATATTTAATCATTTTGTAATAAAATGGTACGAATATATCATATGGATAACTCAAAACTTCCGTTTTTTAATCCAAAAGCAAAATTATGCTTTTGAATCCAGAAATTGGATTATGATTATCCAAAGTATGATTGATGGACAAATCGAAAAAGCAGGTAAATCTAGTTTCACCCCCCCTTCTCCTTTTCACGTTCAAATTAAAAAGTTTCGCCCTATTTATATGGTTGGTTAGGATCAATCCAAACCAGTTAATTTCATCTCAAATTTGAAATGCCGACTATTCAACAACTTACTAGAAATGCTAGACAGCCAATAAGAAATAGAAAAAAATCTCCTGCTCTTCGAGGATGCCCTCAGCGTAGAGGAGTATGTGCTAGGGTGTATGTGCGACTCGTTTAGATCAGAAGTTGAAATGGAATAAGAGACTCTTCTAACAGAAGAAATCTTCTTTTCTGCTGTGGCAAAATACAGATCTATCATCTAGCCTTACTGGGGATGAAATTTATGGTTTCCATTGGTGCAAATCCAATCACCTCAATCGATGTGGGATGAAAAGCAATTCCTCATTGGTAGCGAATGGTCATCAATCCATTTAGCGGGGAAATAATGCAAATTGAAAAAGTATAAAAATGATACTTTTATTGCTGCGAGAACGGATCAAAAAGGTTAGCTACTTGGCCAACTCTCATAATTACATGTCGTCACTGTATGTATAAATCTTATCATGACAGTTTATGACAGTATTTTTTTTTTACTTTCTAATTTGTGAGTAGAGCTCAAGGTGGTAAACTGTACAAGTTACTAATAACACACTCATCTCATATCTTATAAATAAAAGGGCTCCGGCGTATAGAGAGGACCTTACCGTTAGAGAAAGAACCATAGAAACGATGAAACCCATGATTTTTTCTTCATGCAAGGTCCCATCCCTTGCCTATCTAGAAAGTGCCTAACTGAAGGGAATTATGGTTGGGAAGGTTGCAGTAGCAAAAGCCATTGGAATCTTTATTTTATACATTAGAAGAATCAGTTCGATTCTTGATAAACCAAACGAAAGAAAGACTGATCAAAAAATAGATTCGTCATTCACGAGAATAAACTTCAATGACCAGAGTTAAACGTGGGTATATAGCTCGAAAACGTCGAAAAAAAATTCTTGCATTTGCATCCGGCTCCCGAGGGGCCCATTCAACACTTTTTCGAACCACTAACCAACAGAAAATTAGAGCCTTAGTTTCTGCTCAACGAGATACAAGTAGACGAAAGAGAGATCTTCGTCGTTTGTGGATCACCCGGATTAATGCGGCATCCCGTGCTAATGGAATGCCTTATAACAAATTCATACAATATTTGTATAAAAGGCAGTTGCTTCTAAATCGTAAAACGCTTGCGCAAATATCCGTATTAGATAGTAGTTGTTTTTCTACAATCTTCAAAAATATTAACGTATGATGAAATAAACTCAATCTCCCGGAGAATTCGCTCCGGGAAGCTATAAACATTGAAAAATGTTAATTAACAAATGCGCCTGGATAATCCAATCCCTTCAATTCTTTCAATAAACTTTTTGATAGTAGAATTGAAATCTACCTTATCTTTCTTTATGGGATATCCCAATTTTGATTCGATCACGGAGTAATCTCGCTTCTAGGGATCAAAATTAGTTATAACTAGTAACAAAAGGTACCAAAGATAGAATACGAGCTCGTTTAATAGCGGTAGTCATTAGGCGTTGTTGTTTCGAGGCCAATCGATTCACTCGACGAGATAATATTTTTCCTCGTTCACTAATAAATCGACTAATTAGGCTCATATTTTTATAATCAATTCGATCCCCTGGTCCAATTCGAGGCAAACGTTTATGAAACGTTCGCTTAGATTTATTTCTAGAAGACCATCTGGATTTATTCCGAAAAGAGCGCTTATATTTCTTCCGAATAAACCGTTTCTTTCCATTACCGAATGATCGCTTAGATGTATTCATAGTTTGGTTCATGAATCTTTCAATTAAAATCTTCATAGTTTGTTTTCCTCCCAAATAAACTATTTATTCAAAACATTTTGAAAAGAAATATTCACTGATTTTGTGAAAATCAAAATTTTATATCTTTGATATATTTTTATCCTTGAAGATTGAGAAGATTGAGTAGTATATTCAATCTATTTCTTTATTTCTCCGTGAAGGGTATGCTTGTAACAATAAGGACAAAATTTCTTCAATTCCAACCGAATAGGTGTATTGTGTCGATTTTTGCGAGTTGTATATCTGGAAATACCCGTAGATTTTTTATCCGCACTATCCAGGGTACAACTGGTACATTCCAAAGTAATTGTTACTCTTAGATCTCCCTTGGCCATAAACTCACTCTGGATATATATATATATAACATACTTCTCTTTTTTTGGACTTTTTTTTTCCGGAAAAGAGAAGAGAAAGAATGGGGTAAAAGTTGTCGCAGATCCCATGATTCAAGATTTTATTACGGTAATGAATCAGTAATAAAATCTTGAATTAGGAGTTTTCAACAGTATGGTATTTGTGGGAGGGTTTTCGGTATCTATATTTCCTTTTCGTTTGATTCTAACGCTCCCCCCCCCCTTGTGTAGCTATGAACTCGGATCTATTGGGGGCTGAATCAACTCCTTTTGTTTCTCAAGGAAAAATGAGAAGAGAGATCTAGCATCATTTTTTTTAGTTTTATATTTGCAGTAAAACTAAAATTGGAAAAAGGGAAAAGTAAGAGCATCTGGAAAAAAACGGTTGATCTCTATCAGAGAACCGGCTAAACACCCGAACCATAGAGTCGCTAGCACAGGTGCCGTAGAAAGATATGTCTTTATATCTTGCATTGTTCGTAAGTTCCCCTTCTCAATCATGACGTATATATTATATGGTGAACTACATTCGTAGTTCATGAGTCTCTTGTACAGATAACCCGGAATAGATATCTGTACAATGATGCGGAATGCAAGATGTTGCTATTTCTGAAAGAACATTTATCATTACGATATATTATGAATGAGTAATCATTTTCTAGATAATAAACTCCATATATAGAGTTTATTCACGAGATCAAATAAAAATGAAAGTGGATAAATGTGGAAAAAATTGTTAGTATTAACATAATACTAAAATTGAATAATTGAAAGGGATGTAGCGCAGCTTGGTAGCGCGTTTGTTTTGGGTACAAAATGTCGCAGGTTCAAATCCTGTCATCCCTACCCATTTTTTTCCCTACGGGAAGGAGACCCATAGATACCGATTCGATAGTATAGCAACTATCAGTTATCAGTCATGGAATCATGTCACATGCAAAAGTGTTTTTAAGAGTAAAAGAAAAGTTGTACTTCTTTTCTATTCGTGCCTTTTCGCTAAGAAAGCGCTCTTAGTTCAGTTCGGTAGAACGCGGGTCTCCAAAACCCGATGTCGTAGGTTCAAATCCTACAGAGCGTGATCCTGTTCCTATTCAATCCACTTCTATTGACGGATTATCAATAGTTTCAACTAGAACAATCAATTGAATCCGACCTCCCAGGATGAGTAGGAGGCCCATTAAAAAAAAAATGATGTTCCTCAATCAAATATCCAACTGATCACCACGTCGGTATTGTAAATACGCAGTTACAAATAATCCAGCCAGAGTTATAGGAATTAAACCTAACACAATTCCGGATAGTAAAGCTTCAACCATTTTGATTCAAAAAAAAAAAAGTAAAGATAATAGCTACCCCGGATAGTATCCCGAATTAACTAACAATATCAATATATTCTATATTGATATTAATATAAACGACGGGATTTTCTAAAACTAGAGTGAACGAAGAAGTTTTACTTTTTCTTTTCAAATAAGTCGTATACTGCTCAAACCGATGAATAGGACTAAGGTGGATATTAGCAGAGCCAATAATAACCCGAAATAACTAATTATAGTAGGCATGGGAAAACTCAATGGAAGGAATATGATTGATACATATCTTTTTAAGGCAATTACCTATATTTTTCGTATCTATAAGATACGATAAGAATAAAAAGATTAAAAATCTAACCAAATGATACAATAAATTGATTGTATCATTGATACGAATGGTATCAACAAGTATGAATGAGAGTTGATTTGTGAAGATAACCCCACCCCATTTCTTGAGTAGCATCAAGACCAACTGCGTAATCCCTTCAGGATTTGCGTAACGTTATTAGCTGCGTTAATTAATTCTGCAATCATAGAAATATTAGTTTTTTTAGTATGTGCATTCTTGTAGTAATAAATGCAAGCAAAGTATGATATTCCAAAAATACTATTTCTGCCCTAAAATAACATAGGAACAGCCCGTCATTTAACAGAACTACAATTCAACCAAGTTGGATAATATTCAATATCCACTGGATCCTCTTCTTTATCTACGGGATGAGTAACATTTGGCCCTTAATAGCCAAATGGCTTATATTCCTAAGCCCTTCAATTTATGAGGGACATAACTCTACCCACAATGCTATTGGGAGTACATCATAGATGAGCTTCAAAGCTCCTCTTCTTATGGAACTTCCATTACTAGGATGATCTACACGGACAGAATGTCCAAACGAACTGGAGACCAAAAAAGCTTAAAAAAAGAATAAGTTTTATTATAACATTAAATGCTCTTCTTCTTGAAGCGGGATCAACGTGCTTTAGTTATAAAGCACGCTATGGAAACGAAAGCCATTTAATACTCAAAATGATTTTCCCATGATCCACGTGCCCAAAATTGAATAAAATATTGAGATAGAGTTCCCCCAGGGCCTACCATAAAACATACAATAGTATTCCTTTTTCTGTCTCTTTGTAAGAAATCAAAGGGGTTGTTCAGTCGGCTAAACAGCCCTAGAAAAACTGGGAGGAGTAGAATCGTCTCCCTTGGGCAAAATAATATTGCTGCGTTAGCAAAAAGCCAGCTATACTGGTTCAGTATACTTTCAATATACCTTTGGTATAATATTGACAATCAAACGAGGATTAGAGAAAATATCAGTAATTTTCATTTCCTGATCTCTATCTTTCATGGGGTCAATTCCCCTTTGACTTTCCAATAATATATGGAGCTTAGCATGTCTGGGAATACGGGAGAACGCGCTTTTGCTGACATTATTACCAGTATTCGATATTGGGTTATCCACAGTATTACTATACCATCGCTATTCATAGCGGGATGGTTATTTGTAAGCACGGGTTTGGCTTATGATGTATTCGGGAGCCCCCGGCCAAATGAGTATTTCACAGAAAGCCGACAGGAGGTTCCATTAGTAACTGACCGTTTCGATTCATTAGAACAACTCGATGAGTTTACTAGATCTTTTTAGGAGGTACTAATGACTATAGATAGAACCTATCCAATTTTTACAGTTAGATGGTTGGCCGTTCACGGACTAGCTGTACCCACAGTTTTTTTCTTAGGGTCAATATCTGCAATGCAGTTCATCCAGCGATAAACTATATACTATATATAAATTATATTACGGAGCTATGACACAATCAAACCCAAACGAACAAAATGTTGAATTGAATCGGACCAGCCTCTACTGGGGGTTGTTACTCATTTTTGTGCTTGCTGTTCTATTCTCTAATTACTTTTTCAATTAAATATAGTGAGAATCTTATCTATCACCCAATTTGGTGAGATCTAATACTCATATATATGTATGATTGTTTATGTCTTGAGCATGACTATTTAAGACAATTTGATGTAAATTGGAGTAAGAGAAATGACCGATACCACTGGAAGGATCCCTCTTTGGTTGATAGGTACTTTAACCGGTACTCTCGTTATTGGTTTAATAGGTCTCTTTTTTTATGGTTCCTATTCCGGATTAGGATCATCCCTATAGATAATGAAATTTAGTTCATATCTATGGGAACTACTCTACATACAAAAGTGAAAACTAAAAAAGAAAGATAAGACCTTACGGTACCGTAAGGTCTTATCTTTCTTTTTTTAATATCTTTTTGGCTTACATTTATGAAATTCATACAAATCCCACGACTGTTCTATTTACTCCCATTCTTTTAGTAAAGTGATAAGACAATATATTCTCATGCTTCTTATATGCAGAAGCATAGCATTCTATCGATCTAGCTTGAATGTTCCTCCTCAAACAAATGTTAATTGATATATTATTCTGCATAAAATTTGTCCATTTCTGGAACAGAGAATTACACAATTCTTTTTTATGGATGTAGAATTAAATCTTTTACGTTACGGCCCGAGCTGAAAAAATGTTTCTCTTTTATTAGAAAAGCAACTAAAAGGAACGAGCCTCATTCAAACGTTTACTTATCAAATAGGTCACCCCATTTGCTCAATCAACCCAACCATATTCGCTTTTACTCGCCTGCTCTTCCTTTTCCAAAAATTGATAAAAAGACAGTCAAAAACTGAATTAATTCTATAGATTCGAACAGAAGGAAAGAGCGAATGAATGCTCCCTATCTTCGAAGAAAGATTACTCTAATCTCAAAATTGTATATGTATTCATATTATACATAAGATATAGATTCAATTCTTTCGGTCAACTTAAGGGGTAGTAATAGACACATAATTTTATGTACCTAAAAATTCATCTCGGCCAATTGAACTTTCTCAAACTGTTTCTTCTTAAGGACCAGAAATATCTGTGCCAAAATGACAGATGCTAGGAAGAATAAAAGACCTTGAACGCGTAAAGGATCTTGAAGCACTATTTCTGCATCTCCCTGACCAAATCCACCCACATTAGGATTATTCGTTAATGGCTGATCAACCTTGATCAATTCGCCTTCTGAAACAAGAAGTTCCGGTCCCGGGGGTACAATGTCAACAACTTGTCGACCGTCTAATTGATTATCAATAGTTATTTCATACCCACCCTTTTCTTTACGTAATATTTTGCTCACTCTACCTGTTGCTGAAGCATTATAGACCGTATTGTTGCTCTTGCTGCCATCGGGATAAATTTGGCCTCTTCCTCTATTACCGCCCACATAGATGGGGTATTTAAGAAAGTGAGCTACTTTATTAGTAGAAGGATTTGGTGAAAGGATTGGAAAGAGAATTTCATTATATTTTTGACCGGGAACAGGACCTATTACAATAATGTTTTTTTGATTAGGACGATAGTTTTGGAAAAAAAGATTACCTATTTTTTCTTTCATCTCAGGAGAAATACGATCCAGAGGGGCTAATTCGAAGCCTTCGGGTAAAATCAGAACAGCTCCTACATTTAAATTCCCTTTCTTACCGTTAGCAAGAACTTGTTTTATTTGTGAATCATAGGGAATTTTAACGACTGCTTCAAATACAGTATCGGGAAGCACAGACTGTGGAACTTCAATCTCCACAGGTTTTTTAGCCAAATGACAATTGGCGCATACAATACGCCCAGTTGCTTCTCGAGGATTTTCATAACTTTGCTGTGCAAAAATAGGATATGCATTCGAAATAGATGCCCGAGTAATTATATGTATCATGATCAAGACCGAAATTAATCGAGTTATCCACTTTTTCACCCAGTCGTAATAAGTATTTCTATTTTGCATGGTTCAATTATTGGCTCCAATCCTTTTCTTTTAAAATACATAAGAGTAGGTAGCTATCATAGCTACCTGTATGCAATTTTGCTACTAGATTAGTCAGTAGCGTCTTTCACACTGAACTAGAAAGGGAATGAAAAAGGGACAAATATAAAAAACAGTTGAATTGAACTGTTGTTGGATGAACAAATTCCTTATTCATTTATTGAGTGATAAATTACTACAAGTGAAGGAGATGTACGATTAAGACGACGAAAGATCCAATATTTGAAAATCGTATCCAAAATGACTGGAAAAGTAGAAACAAGACCAGATATTATTCGTTCGTTATGGGCCAATCCATAATTTTCGAAGATCCAATTGATCAAAAGTTCCCAACCATGGGGCGAATGAAACCCGATACATAGATCGGTTGCTAAAAGAATATAAAAAGCTTTGGTTGTATCGCTGAAGCTATAGAATAATTCTTGGATCCAAGAATTAAGAATAGCAAGCTTATTCTTACCCAGGATAAGATAAGCACTTAGAATAACAAAACCCATTATATTTGTTAATAAGTGTAAGATTATTTGGATACAATCTTGATTATACATTTTTACCAATTCAATCATTTTTTTTTGAATCTCTATTCGAGGATCTTGTGAATCCGTTTCCAACGGATCTTCCACCATTCTTTCTAACATAAAAAGCTCTTCTATTTTCTCAAATCTCCCTAGAGTGCTTTCTTCTTGTATATAATCAAAAATTTTTTGAGATTTATTAGTATTCCACCAATTTATAACCCAAGGTTCCAAGCCTTTCTGTAATGAAATTGAAATTCCCCAAGGTAGTACTACTAGACCTGCAAGATATCGCAGAGAGGCTGATGCTTTATATTTGGCCACTTCCAATTCGCGAATCGCTAACGAGCTAGATTCACTTGTTATCTCTGTACGAAATCTGAACAAGGTACGAGTTATAGAACGAGGTATGGGATTCATAGATTGATGTATTGAGTAATTCTTCGACTCCGAAGCATTATATGCTTCGGATAAGCAACGATTCATTCCGAATAAGAATGGGAATAAAAATAGAGATTGTTCCCAGCCGAATCCATAATTTCAAATCGCTTTGATCTAGAATAATTCTGTATTCATTATTTTAATATCAGTTTTTTCTCCGAAGACTTAAAGAAAGTGACATATAAGTCTTCCTTTTTCAAGTGAAAAAGGAGATCAATGTTTCCTAGCAAAAAAAATCATAGTTTGGGGATAAGATAGATTCAATAAATCTAGAATCTATATCGGGGTTAATCCGGTTGGTATATTAGATTCAATTATCCGATTGAAGTATGCATTTGTAAAAAAAAAAAATGCCTGAAAAGGTACGCTATATAATAATATATATGTGTATTTTTTGATACATTGTATCAGTGTACTGGCTCTATTGGCTCCCTTCTGAAAAGAAGAAGAGCCATGAGGTGTTTGGGAACTGCCGGGAAATACTAATCAGATTTTCTAAGTACTCCCTCCTTTTTTTCCTGGTCGTGAAAATGAACTGCATGTCCCCCCCCCCACCAGCCTCTCATTGAAATCTCTTCCTCTCGTATATACTCGGGGATATACCGGTTTCTCTATCGATAAATAATAAGATCAACTAAAAACCTTCAATAGATACACGTAAAAAACGTGCTAATTCAGCAGCTTTCTGCTCCATTTCACGTAAGGTCAAATTATCTTCAGTACGAATTAAGGGAATTTCTTGTTGACCTTTTATTTGCATATAAATAACACGACGAGGAGAAATACCTTCTTTAACTTCCATTTTGATCGCCCGAATATCTCTTATAGAAAATTGAACTGAAATACAACGATTTCTTCCCGGGAATCCCCAACGAAAAAGACATACAATCCCTTCTTTTTTATCAAACTTATTGTAGCCACTACCCACATTGCACAGAATTGTGCACCATAAATAGGTGCTAATGAATAGACCTGCAATACCATAAAAACACATTACAATTCCTTGTGGAACAAAAAGTATTTGCTGAGATGACAAGAGGGGTATCAGGTTCCTACCGAGATAACTCGAAATTCCGACTAAAAAAAATCCTAGTGAACCCGAGAAGAGTATACAAGCCCAAAAAAAATTACTCATTTTTCGAGACCCTCTTACGGGTTCTATCAACAGCTGTTTTGATCGACGATTCATAACCAATTGTGTCCTATTTCATTTAAGGCAATGGCCAAATGCTTACTCCTTTGGCGCCCAAAGTAATTCTCATAATTATAAGCTAGTTATACACATCTAAGCATCTAAGCCGAGAATAGAATATCTCGCCTATCATTTACCTATTTTTTTTCCCGTGCTCTCCGTTTGGAACATTGTAACTTATCAATCGATTGTAAAAACGACACTTCATGAGATTAGTCTAATATAAATCCCACTTTATATTCACATAGATATTTATCTATATTCGTGATATATAAGAAACATATCCATTCATGGATGGATATGTATAGATATCCATCCAGATTATATCCATATATAATACCTATGGCGTATAGATGGTACATATATATCTATTCATATATGATGAATAGATATATTATCTAGATGGATATCTATTTAGATCTATTTCGTTCATATTTAGAACGAGCATTTTATGTTCTACTAAAAAAAGTATATTTTTTATATTGAAACCAATATATGAGATCTTATTGGACTAGATTCACAAAATCTCGTCTTTTTGGATATGGAAATACAAAAAAGCCATTGTAACTGCTGGGAAAAACAGGCCCACTAGAGGCACAAAAATAGAGGGTATGCTATTTGCCATAGAACGAGTACCTTAATGAAATATTTTACTTTATTACAAGTAATGATTATAAGACCGAATGAGCGATAGGTCAAAACCAAATAAGTGGTCCTTTCCTTCTTCAGAAACACATCTATAAAAATATTGTTCCGTTTCGCATCAAATAATTTTTTTGAGTCTAAAACAACTATTTTAGACTCAACCCGGGATCTTCTTTTGATTGATATAGAAGTATCAGATTCTACATATTAAAGACTGAATAAATATATATAGATCTATTACAATAATGTTTATACATATTAAAAAAAATTATTTATTAGTAAAAAGGATTTCAATCTTGTTTCCTCCTATTTTAAAACCGCGTAGGAATTTCTATTGCATGTAGTTAGAGGATCAATACTTTTGATGTAGATCCGACTTTTCCTTTGTCGCGAACTTGTATCATAATACAAGGTTTCGATACAAAGAGCTCAATCAATATAATAATTGATTGCTCCTTATAAGCAAGCAAACTCCACAGCGTTGAATCAACGAAACTTGTAAAGCTTCAGTATATCACGCAAAACACCTTTTAAAATACTCCGTGGAACAATTAGATCAAATAACCCATGGTAAAATAAATACTCAGCCGTTTGGAAATCATCATCTTCTATTGTCAGATTTAATGTCTGCTCAATTACTCTTCTACCAGCAAATGCAATGTACGCTTTAGGTTCAGCAATAGTGATATTTGGCAACATGCCGAAACTGGCAGTCACTCCACCTGTTGTGGGAGAAGTAAGAATCGATATATAGAACAACTTTTTCTTACGTTGAAAAATATTCAACGCAGAAGCTATTTTGCCCATCTGCATTAAACTAAAACTTCCCTCTTGCATGCGTGCTCCACCAGAAGCACACACCGTAATCAATGGAAGAGATTTCTTGGTAGCGTACTCGATCAGACGGGTTATTTTTTCACCTACTACCGAGCCCATACTACCCCCCATAAATTGAAAATCCATAACTCCAATTGCGATAGGAATACCATGTAATCGACCTATGCCTGTTTGAATAGCGTCGGTTAAACCTGTGTCTATTTGATAGGAAGTGATATGATCCATATAAGGTTTTTCTTCCATATCAAGTTCCCTCTCTTCCTTTTTTCGCTCTTCACGAAGCTTCTTCTGATTCCTCTTTTCACGAGAAATCATATAATGAATCTTTTGGATTTCAAGAGCAAGCTTTCTTTCTGGAGCTTTCTCCTCGCAAGGCAAAATATTATACTCCTTCAAAAACTGTTCAGAAAAAGAATCTTCAGGAACCTCCTCTTCATCAACTTCCTCCTCAGGAATCTGCTCAGAGGGTGAAGGTCCCTTCTGGGAAGATGCAGCAATGTTCTCACGAAGTGAACGAACTTCCTCAGAAAGTGAAGGAGCCTCCTTAGAAGGAATCTCCTCTTCTGAATCTTCAGAAAAATCCTTTAACCACCAATTTAACCACCGAAGAAACTCTTCTGACGATTCAGCTGAAACTGGAGTATACTGTTCAAGATACTTTTCCCAAGTCCGTAGGGACTTAGAGTCGTCCCAAAATTGTTCAGAAAAAGGATCTTGAGGAACCTCGTCTTCAGTGTCTTCAGAAGAACTATCTTTTATTCCTCTAAAATAATTTAGAGAACAAGAATCCATCAAAGTAACTATCTTTCCATATAAGAGGATCCCTTGCAGTTCATCTTTGAAAGATTGAACTTCGAAAGATTTTAGATCTATCTTATCTAAAATAGATATATGCCGTTGAAAACAACTTAGAGCAAAATTCATTAGTATTTGCTTGAGATATCTACGGAATATCCTTTTCAATATATTAAAAATATTTTCCTTATTATTGTTTGGGGTCCACTCTCGCATCTCATTAAAACTATTTCTAAACTTCTCTTCTATATATTTGATATCTTGCGTCAATTTTTCTATATATTCGAAATCTTGCGTCAATTTTTCTATATATTCGAAATCTTGCACCAGATTTTCTGGATATTCAATATCTTGAATCAAATTTTCATTAATGGAAGGCCCCTCTTCTATTATCTCCTCGAAAATTTCTTCTGTAAGTAGAAGTTCTTCAATTTTTGGAAGAAATTTCCAAAGCAAAAATGAATAATATATACAGAAATTCCAGCGATAATCTATCGAAATTTTCGAATTTTTCCCGTTCATTTGCCAAGAAATCTCCATCTTTTCTTCAGTTCGAAGATTTTCAATCTCGGAAAAAACATCTATGGTACAGAGATTTTCATCCATGGGAACCCAAGTGCCAGAATCCACTAAAAGTTCAATCCTATCAGAACTACTCATTTGCATAGGAAAGCCACAATCTTGGCAAATTGCCATATTTTGCCTCAAATGCTTCCTAAATTGCATATTGTAACAATTATCGCATTGCGCCCATAATTGTCTCAAACGCTCATTATCAATCAGCTGAGGCTGTTCAGTATTTTCATCTCCTTTCTTGACAATAGCGAGGTGATTCGCTTTCTCGGTCAAATCCTCAATTACTCGATTAATTCGACGTCGTTCTTCGTGCCATTCTCTTAAAGTCATAATATATCCTTCATCGTATACAATATACGAATACACTAAATTTATTCATTTGATTCATATGAAAGTGGAATAGTATAAAATAGAGAATCAGAAAACGAAAGAAATAGGTAAATTTCATTTTTACCTCTCTCTTTCGTTTTCACCTTCTTCCCAAAAGGGGAATAAAATTCCAAAGGAAAATGTATTAATTATTCTTATTCTTCTTAGAATCAGAAGAAACAGACAGAAGGAAACACTAGTTTCATCAACGTCTCCCGCTCGTACCTCTCGCCCGCCAAAAGGGTCTTTTATATAAGACCCGTTCGTTGGTTCTCTTGCTAAACCCAGCAAACATTCAAGAGATCTATCCTAGATGGATCTATCCTAGATCCATTTGGAAAAATACCCCTAAAATGGATTTACCTCAAATGAAGTTCAATTATTTGATTTCTTCAATATTATCGAACTTCGCAGAAACCTTTTCTTTGAATCTAAATCAAAAATCGATTCATATTGTGAGATACCACGACACGATAAAGAGCAATTTATCGCAAAAAATTGCCTATGTCCATCCCAAATATAAGATATTAATCGAATAGGGCTCGGGCTAGAAGGGATTTGAACCCTTGACTCCAAGGTCCGGAACCATGTGCTCTGATCCACTGAGCTACCAACCCCTACAAGGTAAAAAAGTATGTACTTTATTCATATATACGTACATATGTGTCTATGCATAGACATAATGGAACGAAGTGATACTTCTTCGAGGAAATGAAGACATCCAATGTTTTATTGATCCGGCAGTAACATAATATATTACTKATTAGTTAGCGGGCCATCTATTGGGATTGTAGTTCAATTGGTTAGAGTACCGCCCTGTCAAGACGGAAGTTACGGGTTCGAGCCCCGTCAGTCCCGGTCGAATTGAATAAGTTTACCCTTTTTTCTTATGCCCCTCCCCAGATAAATTGGAACTTTTCCTTTTCTTTATGTTGGTGAGAGCTACGTAAAAAGGGTGCATCAGGATAAATGAATTTTCACGCGGGAGAATTCCTGTTCTGTCTGTCGTTTGTTTTTAGGGCTAATGATAGCTATATAGCCGATACATATATATGCTATAGACTATTGTCATGTCTAAGTATAACTCAAGGTAGCAACATGTGATTCTTTAAATAGAACCCATTTCATGCTAGACCATCCCCGATGTGCTTTTATTGCATCCGCGTGTTTATTGGGGTCTATGTCTATTCAGGCCTTGTTCGTCTCTTGTACCACTGTGGTAAATTCACCAACCCCTATAGGTTATTTTAGTTAAGTATTGATAACTATAGGCAATTTGCCCCCATATTTGGGATTGTGAACTTGTTCGCAGATCCTATCATAATAAAGATGATAAATTATATGGTTTTTGTGAATCTACCCGATCAGTAGGATTGATTCCTTCAATATGTATTACGAGAATACTTAATGGATGTAAGTTTTTATTATGGATTGGTCTTATCAAAATAAGGAATCAATCAGTGGATATAATCCATCAGAGAAATCTTCATCATACTTTTGTGTCCTTCAAATCGGCACAGATGAATCATCATCTTTATGATGATTCAATTTTTGACCATATCTATAAAATGAGTTTTGCCCAATAAGATTTTTATTACCTTAAAATGTTTATCTTAAGGCATTGGAACCATATGGGCGGGACAATGGGCGGAACTGCTAGATCCAGTATGAATAAAGGATAATAGCATGTTATACTATTTCACTTCTATTGAAGAATCAATGAAATTTGTTAGTATATTCCGTTAATCTAATTGATCCTATTGATTGAACCTCATCCTTTAAGGATTCAATCCATTTTGGGATCTCAAAAAATCTATGAGATCAAATCTCGAGTTATTGTAAAACGAAGGGAAAATCAATCATGGAAGTAAATATTCTTGCATTTCTTGCTGTTGCATTGTTCATTTCAGTCCCTACTGCTTTTCTAATCATTATTTACGTAAAAACGATCAGTGGAAGCAATTAACTTGTATTACAGTGCTTTTTGATCACTAAAGCATCCATAGAAATGCTATGGATCATGAGGCGGAAAAAAGGGATAGAGGTCCCGGGTAGAGATTAATGTGTATAAGTACTTACTACTTATACACATTAATCTCTAGATCTGAATAAATCATTGCTTGAATAACAAATGTAGGATTAGGCCTAATAAGAAATCAAGGCTAGTAGCCTTTTTTTATTTAGTTATTCCATAACTGTTGTGTAAACAGAACAGGGGTGTAGGCTATGAATATGTTGTTAACATGTTTATAACAGTCTTTTTTACAGATCCACTAATAGTACATAGTGGATATGAAACTGTAAATTACATAAGAAAAAACAGTTTCTCTGGGTAGAAAGGATCTATGACTAAGACGGATCAACGCAAGCAATGTGCACGTTTCAGTTTCTCCAGGCTAGAAAGGATTTACATTGAATCGGATCAATTTTCAATTATCCGATGAAAACATATGAAAACGTACACTATTTTGTTTTGATTCCTACTATTCCAGCTTCCTATATATAAGTTCTATATATAACTAATATTTTTGCGATAACTCTTATCGTAAAAATATTATTCTTCGTTGGAGTCGAATAGAACTATGGACTCATCCTAGGGAAGAGAAGAACTAGTTGAATGAGTGAGGAAGAATGCAAGAGTAAAATCCAAGAAAGATTAGGGTAAATCTCTCTCTGCATATCCGCAAAGGATAAGCTTCATAAATACAAGAACATATTATTTTAGCTATATGACCGAGGATTCAGTATTACGTACAAGATCTTTATGAAACTAGAAATATTATCATTCCAGAATGATTTGAAACGAGGCAATTACTTAGAAAATGAACCATATATATATATATATTATAATCCACTTCTACCCCATACTACGAGTGAAAGCGAAAATGTAAAAACTACCATTAGAGCAGCCCAAGCGATATCGACTATATCCATACCAATGCCTCAATTTGCAAAAATATTAATATAATAATCATTAATTACTGATGATAAGAGAACTAATCAGGATAGTGCAAAGTGTAAATCATCCACCTTCCCATTTAAAACTGACTAGTAAATATTAGATATTTAGCATTCCATTTGTTTATTAGAACTAGTTACTAGAAACTATCTATAGTATCGCACATCCACGACAAAAAGAAACAACATTCTATAGGTTCTATTGGGTAATATGGGGCAGCACAAGTTATCCGCAAAAATGATGGAATGGAATTCCCAATTTTTTTGCTTTTATTCTGCTCTATTTACTGTTCACTCTAACATAGGGAGGGGGCACTCGGATTTGAATCCAAGGTAGAATATTTTGAGTCCCCGGACCACTAGGCTTTGTCGTATAGGGAATTGGCAGTCCCCCTATCAATAATGCGTGTCGTATGGGGTCGGGATAGAGGGTTTACAGTATCCCGATTTTCAACTTTCTCATGTTGCCAACCTAATACCAATAGGGGCAAATATTCAATATAGAATAAAGAATAGGCGACACCCAGATTCGAACTGGGGATGGGAGATTTGCAGTCTCCTGCCTTACCGCTTGGCCATGTCACCAACCATAGATCCGCATTTCTTTCTCGATTAAAGGATAATAGGAAATCCTTGCTTGAGTCAACTAGAAAAGAAATAAAAAGTCTCAAGGGACCTTTTCCTTTCCTTATCATTTTAGAATGATCTATCTGGATATGGGTGGAATTCCACGGGATATAGTGAACGAAATATACATCTCAATTTCTGTCAGATTGATTCATATGGATCAATAAGAAATAAATAACGAAATAAACTTCTGAATTTATGGACGATAAACTTCCAATGCGCTTAGATGGAAATAAGGCACCATTTACAATCCCCGAATTTGGTAAAATACAGTTTGAGGGATTTTGTCGTTTCTTGGATCAAGGCTTAATAGAAGAACTACACAAATTTCCAAAAATTGAGAGTTCGGATAAAAGACTAGAATTTAGTCTTTCTGGGAATAGATATGAATTAGAAAAACCTACCATTAAAGAGAGAGATGCTGTCTACAAATCCCGTACATATTACTCTAGATTATGCGTACCAGCAAAGGTTATTCAAAGAACTTGTCAAGATATACATGAACAAGATGTATTTCTTGGAAAAATCCCTTTAATGAGTTCCAAAGGATTTTTTGTAGTAAATGGAAATTATAGAGTCGTGGTCAATCAAATATTAAGAAGTCCTGGTATTTATTACCGTTCAAAAAAAAAAAATAATGAACTTATTTATACTGGTACGATAATCTCAGATTGGGGAGGAAGATTAAGATTAGAGATCGATGAAACAGGAAGGTTATGGGTTTTTGTAAGAAAAAAACAAAAAATATCTATTCTACTTCTATTATTGGCTATGGGTCTTGATCTCCAAGATATTCTCTACAATGCTCCCCTGCTCAATAAATACATTCGTTCTGGGGGACCTGAACGTAAGGCATATCGGGAGTTAGAAGCTATGAGAAGGGAAGATGCCCTTTTGGAGTTTTATAAAAAACTCTCCGGTCCCGATGAAGTAGAGGACAGCGACGATGAAGAAGAAACGAATGACGATTTGGTATTTTCCGAGTCTGAATGTAAAGAATTACAAGAGAAGTTTTTCTCACAAAAGTGTGAATTAGGAAAGATCGGTAGGCGAAATCTAAACAAAAAACTGAATCTTAATATCCCCGAGACCGAGATCTTTTTATTACCACAAGATCTATTGGCTGCTGTTGATTATCTTATCAGAGTTCGATTTGGAGGGGGAACGTTGGATGATATAGATCATATTCAGAATAAACGTATACGTTCTGTGGCAGATTTATTACAAATTGAATTTGAATTTGCCCTTCTGCTTTTAGAACAAACAGTGAAAACAACTCTGATGATAAGGCGTTCATCAACTGAACCAACTCCTAATCACTTAGTAAAGTCAAGACCATTAACAAAAACTTTTCAAGAATTTTTTGGTTTACACCCTTTATCGCAGTTTTTGGATCAAACTAATCCATTGGCCGAAATAGTTCATAGCCGAAAATTGAGTCATTTAGGCCCTGGGGGGTTAACACCTCGAACTGCTACTTTCCGGATCCGGGATATTCATCCTAGTCATTATGGACGTATTTGTCCAATTGCGACGTCCGAAGGAAAGAACGCTGGACTTGTCGCATCGTTATCTATTTACGCAACGCTGGGTCCTTATGACTCTTTACAGACTCCATACTATAATATATCTGAGAGATCAAAAGAAGAAATGGTTTATCTATTACCTGGAGAAGATGAAAGCTATCGGATAGCTACGGGTGATCATTTGGCGTTAAATCATGGTATTCAAGAGGAACAGGTTACTCCAGCTTTTTATCAACAAGAATTTTTAGTTCTTGCATGGGAGCAAATCGATTTCAGGAATATTTATCCGAACCAATACTTTTCCGTTGGAGTTTGCCTTGTTCCTTTTCTTGAACATAATGACGCAAATCGTGCTTTAATGGGTTCCAATATGCAGCGTCAAGCAGTTGCATCATTTCAACCTGAAAAATGCATTGTCGGAACTGGCTTGGAAGGTCAAGCAGCTCTAGATTCAGGAAGTGTAGCTATAGCCACACAAAAAGGAAGCATCAAGTATATTGATGCTGGAAGCATCACTTCATACGGTTATCGAAACACTAGAAAAAAAATAAAAAGAACAGAATTGGCCCTATATCAACGTTCTAATAGCAATACTTGTATACATCAAAAACCTCGGATTCGTCAAGGGCAATGTGTAAAGAAAGGACAAATTATGGCGGACGGCGCGGCTACAGTAGGGGGGGAGCTCTGTTTGGGAAAAAACATCTTAGTGGCTTATATGCCATGGGAGGGCTTCAATTTTGAAGACGCAGTGGTTATTAGTGAACGTCTGGTATATGACGATATTTATACTTCTTTCCAGATCGTAAGATATGAAATTGGAATATATATGAAGAGCGAGGGCCCCGAGATAATCACTAGGGAAATACCTCGTTTAGATGCTCATTCACTCCGTCATTTGGACAAAAACGGCCTTGTAAAGCTAGGATCTTGGATAGAACCAGGTGATGTTTTAGTTGGTAAATTGACGCCTCAAACAGCCAAGGAATCCTTATATACTCCAGAAGAAAGATTATTACACGCCATATTCGGTATTGAGCTCTCTAATGCAAGAGAAAATTGTCTTAAAGTACCAGTAGGTGTAAGAGGTCGAGTTATCGATGTGAGATGGATCCGTAAAAAGGATAACTATGGTGATTCTATAAAAAAAATCCATGTATATATCTTACAAAAACGTAAGATAAAAGTGGGTGATAAAGTAGCTGGAAGGCACGGTAATAAAGGTATTATTTCCATAGTTTTACCCAGACAAGACATGCCATATTTGCAAAATGGAACACCAGTGGATATGATATTAAATCCATTAGGGGTGCCCTCACGAATGAATGTAGGGCAGATCTTTGAATGTTTGCTGGGTTTAGCAGGGAAACTGATGAACAAACATTATAGAATAGCCACTTTTGACGAAAGGTACGAGCAAGAGGCTTCAAGAAAACTAGTGTTTTCTGAACTTTATAAAGCTAGTGAGCGAACAACTAATCCATGGGTATTTGAACCTGATCATCCTGGAAAACATAGATTAATTGATGGAAGAACAGGAGAGGTTTTTGAACAACCTGTTACAATAGGAATAGCTTATATGTCGAAATTATGCCATCAAGTGGATGACAAAATCCATGCACGTTCTAGTGGACCTTATGCACGGGTTACGCAACAACCTCTTAAAGGAAGATCCAGACGAGGAGGGCAACGAGTAGGAGAAATGGAAGTTTGGGCTCTAGAAGGGTCTGGTGTTGCTTATAACTTACACGAGATGGGTACTCTTAAATCTGACCATATTGATAGTCGTAAAAGAATACTTGGCGCCATTCTTACTGGAGAACCAATACCTAAACCAGAACCAGACACTACTCCCGAATCTTTCCGATTGCTTATTCGGGAATTACGATCTTTAGCTCTAGACTTGAACCATGATATTATATCCACAAAAGATTTTCAGATAGATAGGAAGCAAATTTAATCAAAATTTAGAAAAATCTTTGTTTTCTGATTCTATAGTTTATACTATTCCACTTTCATATGAATCAAATTCATTATTTTTTATTTTTAAAAAATGGATATGATTAACCAAAATCAACATCGCCAACTTCAAATTGGCTTAGCTTCGCCCGAACAGATTCGTGCTTGGTCTGAAAGAATTTTACCTAATGGGGAAAGAGTCGGAGAGGTTACTAACCCTTATGCTTTTGATATTGAAACTAATAAACCAGAACGAGATGGGTTGTTCCGTGAAAGAATTTTTGGACCTAAAAAAACTGGAGTTTGTGCTTGTGGGAAGCCTAAAGTGATTGAGAATGAGGAAGGCTCACAATTTTGTAAACATTGTGGAGTTGAACTTGTAGATTCTCGAATTCGAAGATATCGAATGGGATACATTAAACTGGCATGCCCAGTGGTTCATATCTGGTATTTTAAACGACGTCCCAGTTATATCGCGAATCTATTAGATCTAACTCGTAAAGATTTAGAAGGCCTAGTATATTGCGATTCTTGTATTACTAGGGCTGTAGCTAACAAACCAACTTTATTGCGAGTTGGAAGTGGTCCGTTCCAATATCAGGATCAATACTGGACTGATATAATTCATAAGTATATCACCTGGCGGGACCTTAGGAAATTTTTAGAGAGAGAAATAACCACTGGGGGAAATGCTATAAGAGAAAAACTAGCTGGTCTGGATCTGCAAATTATTCTAGATCGTTCATCTATGGAATGGGTTACATTGGACGCCATTTTGAAAACCCAAAATGTTTTTGACGGGCTTCCTGAAGACGGGCTTCCTGAAGACGGGGTTTCTGAAGACGGGGTTTCTGAAGACGGGGTTTATGAAGACGGGGTTTATGAAGAGGAGGAGAACCTAGAATTACTTATAGAAAAAGAACTAGATGAAGAAATAAAAAGAGAATGGGAACAGTGGGAAAAGGAGAATCTTAAACAGGGGGTTCCTGAAGAGGAGGAGAACCTAGAATTATTTAGAGAAAACGAACTAGATGAAGAAATAAAAAGAGAATGGGAACAGTGGGAAAAGAAGAATTTTGAAGACGAGGTTCCTGAAGAGGAGGAGAGCCTAGAATTGCTTATAGAAAAAATATGGGGAAAAGAGGGGACTGAAGAGAAAGATCTTTTTGAGGAAGATCTTCTTTATGAAGAAGAGGTCCCGGATTGGGAAGAGTATATGATTCGAAGAAGAAAGGATTTTTTGGTTAGACGCATGAAATTAACTAAACACTTTATTCAAACAAATATAAAACCAGAATGGATGGTTTTATGCCTATTACCAGTTCTTCCTCCCGAACCGAGGCCCATGTTTCAATTAGATGAGGGTGATATTATTACATCGGATATAAATGAGCTCTATCGAAAACTCATCCTTCGAAATCGTATTCTTACCAAATTCCTGGCAAAATTATTTACGCCACTGCCAGACTCTGTTAATGGCCAAAAAAGATTGATCCAAGAAGCTGTAGATGCACTTCTCGATAACGGCATCGGTGGACAACCAGTAACAGATAGACATGATAGGCCTTATAAATCGTTCTCAGATTTGATCCAAGGCAAGGAAGGGAGATTTCGTGAAAATTTACTTGGAAAACGAGTCGATTATTCAGGTCGTTCTGTGATTGTGGTGGGTCCTTTTCTCTCATTGTATCAATGTGGATTACCCCTCGAAATAGCAGTAGAGCTTTTTCAAGCATTTTTAATTCGTAGTCTAATTGAACGACATATTGCTCCCAACCTAAGAGCTGCTAAAAGTCTGATTCGAGATAGGGCGCCCGTTATATGGAGCGTACTTAAAGAGGTTTTGCGAGGATATCCCCTATTGTTAAATCGAGCGCCTACCTTACACAGATTGGGAATACAAGCGTTTCAGCCTATTCTAATAGAAGGGCGTGCTATTCGTTTACATCCATTGGTTTGTGCAGGATTTAACGCGGACTTTGACGGGGATCAGATGGCTGTCCACGTACCTCTGTCTCTGGAAGCTCAAGCGGAAGCTCGTTTACTTATGTTTTCTCACATAAATCTCTTGTCTCCTGCTACTGGAGATTCTCTTTGTGTACCAACTCAAGATATGCTTCTCGGACTTTATAGATCTACCCTTGAAAATAATCAAGGCATTTATGAAAATAAATACCATCCATATAACTCAAAGAATAAGATCATTTCACCTTCGTTTTCCAGTTATGAGGATGCGCTCGGGGCTTATCAACATAAACGAATTGACTTAGATAGCCCTTTATGGCTCCGGTGGGGGAGGGCCCCAGATCTGGGGACAGGTATCCCTATTATTAACTCAGTCAACCGGGAAGCTCCTATCGAGGTTCAATATGAACCTTTGGGCACCTTCTACGAAATATATGAAGATTTTAAAATAAGAAAAGGTAGAGTGGGAGAAATTATTAATAGATACATTCGAACAACTGTTGGGCGCACTCGTTTGAATCGAGAAATAGAAGAAGCCATGAAAGGCTTGTGGGCTTATGTCAGCCGAGAAATGTCGTTATAAGTTATCAGAATATCATATTGTTAGTTTTATGATCCTTTCATTCATGCAAAGATAGAGATCGAGGAAGCCTTCCGTTCCGGCTTGAACCCATTGCTGAATCTTACTCCAAAAAAAATGGGAGGTTTTTTCTTATGACAACCCCTTTGTTCGAAGTGCCCTTTTATAATAAAGTGATGGATAAAACTGCCATGAAACAGCTTATTAGAAGATTCATAAATCATTTTGGAATGACATATACATCACATATATTGGACCAACTTAAGACTTCAGGTTTCCAACAAGCTACTGATGCAGCTATTTCACTAGGAATTGATGATCTTTTAACAGCACCCTCGAAAGGATGGCTTGTCCAAGATGCAGAGCAACAGGATTTTGTTTCGGAAAAAGATCATTATTACGGGAATGTACATGCAGTGGAAAAACTACGTCAATTGATCGAGATATGGCATGCTACAAGTGAATATTTGAGACAAGAAATGAATCCAAATTTTAGGAGAACTGACCCTTTTAATCCTGTACATATGATGTCCTTCTCAGGATCCAGAGGAAGTACATCTCAGGTTCACCAATTAGTAGGTATGAGAGGATTAGTGTCAGATCCTCAAGGTAAAATAATTGATTTACCCATTCAAAGAAATTTTCGCGAAGGACTCTCTTTAACAGAATATATTATTTCCTGTTATGGCGCTCGTAAAGGAGTTGTGGATACTGCCGTGCGAACAGCAGATGCCGGATACCTGACGCGTAGACTTGTAGAAGTAGTTCAACACATCGTTGTACGCAGAGCGGATTGTGGCACTATCCAAGGTAGTTTTGTAAGTCTCAGTCGAGGTCGAGAAAGGATAAAAAATCAAATTGTTCTACAAACACTGATTGGCCGTGTGTTAGCAGACGATGTATATATGAATGGAAGATGCATTGCCACACGTAATCAGGGTATTGGGACTAGACTTGCCGACCAATTACGGAATCTCCAAGCACAACCAATATATATACGAACCCCTTTTACTTGTAAGGGTATATCCTGGATTTGCCAATTATGTTATGGTCGGAGTACCACTCATGATAACTTAATTGAATTAGGAGAAGCAGTTGGTATTATTGCGGGTCAATCAATTGGGGAACCAGGAACCCAACTAACACTAAGGACTTTTCATACCGGTGGGGTATTTACAGGTGATATTACGGAACAAGTACGAGCCCCTTTCAACGGAAAAATGAAATTTAATGAAAATTTTCTTTTTCCTACACGTACGCGTCATGGGCATCCTGCTTATATATGTTACAATAACTTTATCGTTACTCTTGTTGATGGTCACGATAAAGTACAAAAATTGACCATTCCATCACAAAGTTTGCTTTTGGTTCAAAATGATCAATATGTGGAATCGGAACAGGTTATTGCCGAGGCTCGTGCTATAACCTCTCCTTTCAAAGAAAAAGTTCAGAAACATATATATTCTGACCTAAAGGGAGAAATGCATTGGAGTACCCATGTGTGTCATGCCCACAGAAATTATAGTAATGTTCATTTCATACTCAAGACAACTCATTTCTGGGTATTATCAGGAGGTATGTATGGATCTGTTGTAGTACCTTTCTCATTTCATAAAGATCAAGATCAAGTGAATGTTCAACTTCTTTTTGACAAACATCAATCACTTCCAAATTGTTCGGTGGACCAAGTGATCCACAAATCAGTTGACTCAAACTGCTCCGAGGAAGAAAAAAAAGAACAAATCTTAAGTTCTCCCCAAACAGATCGAATCATATCTCCTAAACATTGGGACTCTATCTATCCCAGCATTCTTTCTGAGAATTCTGGAGTGGCGGTGAAAAAGAAAACGACCAGAGTAAAACGAGAAAAGGAAACAAATCGATTCATCATCCCGTTGCGGTGTGATAAAGAATGGGGAAAGCGAACAATCTCTTATCCTGATTTCATTCTTAGAATACCCAGAAAAGGCATTCTACAGAGAAATAAAATTTTTGTTGTATTGAATAACCCTCAATACAGAATTGACAGTTCAGAAGGTTCCAAATATGGGGTGACTCTCGGGGGTAATTCAATTGGGGAAAATTCAAATTCTTTTGGAAATAAAATAAACAGGGCTTATGCTTCTCTTATTTCAGTAAGAACAAATAAGAAGGTTATCAATATGCTTCGAATTAGCTTGAAGCAATACCCCCTTTTTGATAGGGCAGAAAGATACAATACAACAAGTTCCGATGTTATGTTTCATAACAGCTTAGGTCACACTAATTCTTTTTGTTCTGATGATAAAAGTAAATTACTGACTAAAAATCAAGGCACTATTCACTCATTACCCAATCAGAAGAAAAAGGATAAATCTTTTATGGTTTTGTCGCCGTCTGACTATTTACAAATCGTTCTATTCAAGGGAAAAAAATGTTCCAGTACGGTAAACAAATCAATTCGAGAGGATCCGATTATTCAAATCAATGAATCATTGGGTCTCTTGGGTCATTTACATATTATTGCTAACCGTTTTTCATACTCCCATTTCATAACTTATAATAAAGTTTTGCTAAAGAAACATTCAATCTCTGAGAACTACTCTAAAACTTTTCAAGTACCTAAATGCTATTTTATGGATGAAAATACGGGAATTTCTAAATTCGATCCATGCAGGAACATCATTTCCGATTTCTTTAATTCTGATTGGTGCTCCCCCTTATCCAATTCTCCCGAAGAAACATTTCCAGTAGTTAGCCTTGGACAATTGATTTGTGAAAGTGAATATATATCCGAAAATGAACCATTTCCCAAATCTGGTCAAATTATAGCCATTCATGAGGAATCTTTAGTAATAAGATCGGCTAAACCCTATTTGGGTACTGGAGGAGCAACTGTTCATAGTCATTATGGGGAAATTATTTACGAAGGGGATACATTGATCACTTTGTTATATGAAAGATTAACAACCGATGATATAATTCAAGGTCTTCCTAAAATTGAACAATTGTCAGAAGCCCGTTCGACTAATTCAATATCCAAAAATAGAAAAAAAAATGTTCAAAATTGGAACAGAGACATGCCAAAAATCCTTGGAAGACTTTGGGGGTCATTCATCAGTGCTAGGATAACTATGGAGCAAACTCAGATTCAGTTAGTCAATCAGATTCAAAGGGTTTACCGATCCCAAGGAGTACAAATTTCTGATAAGCATATAGAGATTATTGTACGCCAAATGACATCAAAAGTTTTAATTGATGAAAATTCGGAAAATCAAAATTTTGAATATGTAATGGGTAATATTTTTTTACCCGGGGAACTCATTGGATTATCACGAGCACAACGAATGAATCGTGCCCTAGAGGAGGCAATAAACTATCGAATCATGTTATTGGGAATAACAAAGGCATCTTTGAATACTCAAAGTTTTCTATCAGAAGCAAGTTTTCAGGAAACTGCTCGGGTCTTAGCTAAAGCTGCTCTTCAAGGTCGTATTGATTGGGTGAAAGGCTTGAAGGAAAATGTTATTCTCGGGGGGGTGATACCTGTGGGTACTGGATTCAACCCTTTAAGGAGGAGACAGATCAAAATTGATCCTAGAACGGGAAATCGCAAGTTATTTAGCAACAAAGTGAAAGATATTTTATCTCATCATAAAAAAATATCTGCTTTTCCCATTGAGAACATGCACTATTATCACGAAACAATGGAGACAACTATTAAACAAAAAAAGTAGTTTTTATAAATGGATGAATTTATTGTTAGATCTATCCTATAATAAGGATATCGAATAAAATGGATCGCTCGTACCACGTATGATATCGGCACGCAATCTTTGAGATGTAATTGATTCCGTTGGAATTAATAGTTAGATATTCCAGTTCATGGTATTTCGTTATTTCGAAAAATGGAAATCAAGAAGAGAAAAGGGAATGATGAAACATTCTTGGAACATAAAATTGGGAAGGATGATGAAAGCAGGAGTTCATCTCGGTCATAAAACTAGAAAATGGAATCCTAAAATGGCACCTTACATTTTTACAGAGCGCAGAAAGCTTCATATTATAAATCTGACTCAAACTGCTCGTTTTTTATCAGAAGCCTGTGATTTGGTGTTTGATGCAGCAGGTAAAGGAAAACAATTTCTGATAGTTGGTACAAAAAATCCAGCAGCTGCTGCTACTAAATCAGCCGCTTTAAGAGCTCGCTGTCATTATGTTAACCAAAAATGGCTCGGTGGTATGTTAACTAATTGGTCCACTACAAAAATGAAACTTCGAAGGTTGAAATATTTGAAGAAAAAGCAAAATACAGGGGGATTCCGTCGATTTACGAAGAAAGAAGCAGCAAGGCTCAAGAGACAATTGGACCAATTGCAGAAATATTTAGGCGGGCTTAGATACATGACAAGGTTGCCCGATATTGCCATAATTGTTGATCAGAAAAAGCAATACAAAGCTATCAAGGAATGTAGAACTTTGGGTATTCCAACAATTTGCTTAGTGGATACAGATTGTGATCCAGATGTTGTGGATATTCCAATTCCAGCCAATGATGATTCTATAACTTCAATTCGATTGATCCTCAGAGAATTAACTTCAGCAATTTGTGAAGGTAGGTTACTATAACTATGTGAAAGGGAAAAAGGAAACAGAAAAACGGGAGGCCTAGATCTGAGTTGTCTACTCTTCCAAGATATTGTAAGATTAAATTGATTGGGTCGACCACTATTTGAAAATTGAAGAGAATAGATTAAAATAACCATAAATATTTTTCTTGCAATCAAGAAATCTTCTTGAGTAAATAACCATTCCGTTATACAATTTTGTGGCCAAAATCTCTGATTAGGGTTAAATAATGAAGGAATCGGTCATTCCACCAAAAGAAATTATTTTTGATTGAAGTTTCTTTTTGTTTCGCAAAAGGTTATATGTATATTATACAATCTTCTACTATTGGCACATTGAATAATATCTCCCGCATATCCAGCGTGGAGGTAGGCCAACATTTATATTGGCAAATAGGCAGTTTTCAAGTTCATGCGCAGGTACTTATTACCTCCTGGGTTGTCATTGCTGTCCTATTGGGTTCAGCTACCATAGCCGTTAGAGATCTACAAACCATTCCGACCGGTGGTCAGAATTTTGTTGAATATGTTCTCGAATTTATTAGAGACTTGACTAAAACTCAGATTGGCGAAGAAGAATATGGTTCTTGGGTTCCTTTTATAGGAACTATGTTCTTATTTATCTTTGTTTCTAACTGGTCAGGCGCTCTTCTCCCTTGGGGAATAATCAAATTACCTCATGGAGAGTTAGCCGCGCCTACAAATGATATTAATACTACAGTTGCTTTAGCTTTACTCACATCAATAGCATATTTTTATGCAGGTCTTACAAAGAAGGGTTTAGGGTATTTTGGTAGATATATTCAACCGACTCCAATACTTTTACCAATTAATATATTAGAGGATTTTACAAAACCTTTATCACTTAGTTTTCGACTTTTTGGGAATATATTAGCTGACGAATTGGTAGTTGCCGTTCCTGTTTCTCTGGTACCTTTAGTAGTTCCTATACCTGTAATGTTATTAGGTATATTTACAAGCGGTATTCAAGCTCTGATCTTTGCAACTTTAGCCGCAGCTTATATAGGAGAATCCATGGAGGGTCATCATTAATCAATTGATTGCACATAATCTTTTTTAAGTATTGTTCAAATTCATAAATAATTTGATATGTATGGCACAAAAGGGATGTTCTTTCCGTTTAGATTATACCTGTACGAAATCAAGGATTCAATAATTCATCTAGTAATCTATTACTAGGATTATTTAGGATGAGCAAACTACTCATCCCGTCAATAAAATTACTAGATAGAATAGATTAGATTTATCTATTTGTATATTTATATCTCTCTATTCAACCAGAAAGGAACAGGTTCCCTAATAAGGGGAGGTGGTTGAGTGAAATATGTACCCGGGTGTAGAACAATGAATTTGTTCTAAATCTAGAATGTATTTCATGTGCATAGTTTGCGTTATGTAATATATGTATATGCATATATGACCCAAATATATTAATATATTTACTTATATAATACCTAGAAAAAAAATGGGGTATTATGCAGGTGATCCCCCATGTCTTAAATGAATCAAAATCTGCATATATTCTTCAGATATTGCAAAGGAAAGGTATCTCTATAACAGTAGCGAGTTACCTTATTTGGTAATATTATCACCTCCAATATCATAATAAGATCTCGTTGGGTTTTAGTTGTTCAAAAAAAAAGGGTTCACTAATCGAATCATTGGTGAACAATCAAATCAATAGAAAAAATTGTTGTATTATCAAACATTTATCAACCTTAGTAAGAGGAGATTACCATGAATCCCTTGATTTCTGCTGCTTCCGTTATTGCTGCCGGATTATCCGTGGGCCTCGCTTCTATTGGACCTGGTATTGGCCAAGGCACTGCTGCGGGTCAAGCTGTTGAAGGTATTGCGAGACAACCAGAAGCAGAGGGTAAGATACGAGGTACGTTACTGCTAAGTTTAGCTTTTATGGAAGCTTTAACTATTTATGGGCTAGTTGTAGCTCTAGCACTTTTATTTGCAAATCCCTTTGTTTGATCTCAAAAACAGAGATTCGTACCCCTCATGATGATTAGTACCTTACTCTAATCATTTCCTTGTTCAGCCAATAGGGGGGACTGATCCAAATGATCAGCAAATGATGGGCTCTTTTGCTATACTTCACTTTTCCGATCAGAAAGACTCGTTACACTTAAACGACCAAATGTGCCAAAAAAGTTTTTTGTTTTAAAAAGCATCCTTACTTATAGACACGGACCCCAAGTCTGACTAAAGAATCAAAATCTATTTTTCTGGAACTCAAAAAATATGGTCAAGTCAGAGAAAAAACTTTGTTTGTAAAACTTCAATATCCTTATCTATGAGGGGAGAGCGTATGAAAAATGTAACTTATTCTTTGATTTCCCTGGTTTATTGGCCCTCCGCTGGGGGTTTAGAGTTAAATACCAATATTTTAGAAACAAATATAATAAATCTAAGCGTGGTGCTTGGTGTACTGATCTATTTTGGAAAGGGAGTGTGTGCGAGTTGTATATATTGAATAATATGGCTGGGTCCAACCAGCTGCACTTTTCTATCTAAAAAGTGCATGATCTAAACGAATTACTTCTAACGGGAAATGAGTATGGAAGAACTATAGCATTTCGTGATTGATTGGGATATCACCTGTTGTATCAACCAATAAGAGGATACCATTAGAATGGTTAAAGCTGAATTGCTTGAAGTCCAAGCACAATTGGGTACTCTTTCCGCCGCTATGCCAGTATTAGATGGGTCCAAAGGCATAGTTGGAGATTGATCCGATATATAACATTCATATCACTGGAATGAATTGATCTATGGACTGAAAAAAATCCTAATCTCCCATCCAATTTTTTTGGTTTAAATGCTGACCCGACGACCTACACAGAAGGTAAATTATTCAAGAAAGAGTAAAGAGTAAACACGAATGGAAATAAAAAAGGGGAAAGAGGGAAAGGTAACGCGAAGAAGGAACACACACAAGAACAACTTTGTCGATAATCAAAAATCCCTTTTGGCGAAAGAGCCCTTCGGAGATTTCGGTCTTTGATAGATTGATCCTATTTTTATGTAATATGAAGAGAAAGGGCAGGCTTGGTGAAAAAAGGGATTTATACGTGCTCCCATAAAAAACCTGAGCAGGAAAGCCGAATGAATTGAAAGGTTCGTGTTCGGTTTGGGAAGAGATTAGAAAATGGTTCAATTTTTGAATTGATAATCTACTTTCATTAAGTAATATATTAGATAATCGTAAAGATATAATATTGACTACTATTCGGAATTCAGAAGAACTATGTGAATCAGCTACCAATCAGCTCGAACAAGCTCGGGTTCGTTTACGGGAAGTAGAGAAGAGAGCGGGGGAAATCCGGATAAACGGATACTCCCAAATAAAACGGGAAAAAGAGGACTTCATCAATGCTACTTCTACGAATTTGGAACAATTAGAAGATTCCAAGAATGAGACCATTCGCTTGGAACAACAAAGAGTAATTGAACAAGTCCAACAACAAGTTTCTCGCCAAGCTGTCCAAAGAGCTCTGCGAACTCTGAATAGTCGTTTGAATAACGAGTTACATTTACGTACGATCGATCATCATATCGGCCTCCTTAGAGCGATGAAAAACATAACAGGTGAGCTTATATAATATATATATGCTCATTAATAGAAAGATAAGCTTATATATATAAGCTTTATATTATATATATGCGTATAGGTCTTATTTTTAAAAAGAGAATGAACTAGTGTTAATTTAATGGTAACTATTCGCCCCGATGAAATTAGTAATATGATACGGAAACAAATCGAGCAATATAATAACGAAGTCAAAGTCGTTAATATTGGCACTGTACTTCAAGTAGGAGATGGCATTGCTCGCATTCATGGTCTTGATAAAATAATGGCGGGGGAATTAGTCGAATTTGTAGATGGTACAGTAGGGATTGCTCTAAATCTAGAATCAAATAATGTTGGAGCTGTATTAATGGGTGATGGCTTGATGATACAGGAAGGCAGTTCCGTGAAAGCAACAGGAAAAATTGCTCAGATACCAGTAAGTGAAGCTTATTTGGGTCGTGTTGTAAATGCGCTAGCCCAACCTATTGACGGTAAGGATAAAATTTCATCTTCCGAATTTCGATTGATCGAATCTCCCGCTCCAGGTATTATTTCGAGACGTTCTGTATATGAACCTCTTCAAACGGGGCTTATTGCTATTGATTCCATGATCCCTATAGGACGCGGTCAACGAGAATTAATTATTGGAGACAGGCAGACCGGCAAAACAGCAGTAGCTACAGATACGATTATCAATCAAAAGGGTCAAAATGTCATATGTGTTTATGTAGCTATTGGTCAAAAAGCTTCTTCCGTGGCTCAGGTAGTTAATACTTTCCGAGAATGTGGCGCAATGGAATATACAATTGTGGTAGCGGAAACTGCGGATTCTCCCGCTACGTTACAATATCTTGCTCCTTACACAGGAGCTGCTTTAGCCGAATACTTCATGTATAAAGAACAACATACATCAATAATTTATGATGATCTCTCCAAACAAGCACAAGCTTATCGACAAATGTCTCTTTTATTAAGAAGACCACCCGGCCGGGAAGCTTATCCGGGAGATGTTTTTTACTTGCATTCCCGTCTCTTGGAAAGGGCAGCTAAATTAAATTCTCAGTTAGGTGGGGGTAGTTTAACCGCTCTACCAATAGTAGAGACTCAAGCTGGAGATGTTTCAGCATACATTCCCACTAATGTAATTTCAATTACTGATGGACAAATCTTCTTATCGGCTGATCTATTCAATGCAGGAATAAAACCTGCTATTAATGTAGGCATTTCCGTATCCAGAGTAGGATCTGCGGCTCAAAGGAAAGCAATGAAAAAAGTAGCTGGAAAATTGAAATTGGAGTTAGCCCAACTTGCAGAATTAGAAGCCTTTGCACAATTTGCTTCTGATCTTGATAAAGCTACTCAAGATCAATTGGCAAGAGGCCAACGCTTACGCGAGTTGCTCAAACAATCTCAATCAGATCCTTTGACAGTGGAAGAACAAATAGCTATGATTTATACTGGAACGAATGGATATTTGGATGTATTAGAGATAACACAAGTTAGAAACTTTATTGGCGAGTTACGCAGCTATTTATTAAAATATAAACCCCAATTTGGGGAAATTATACGTTCTACTGGAACATTCACGGAACAAGCAGAAGCTCTTTTGAAAGAAGGTATTCAGGAAAATACCGAACTGTTTCTACTTCGAGAACAAAAAAAATGAATATTTCCCGATTGGATCAATCGTTCAAAACGGGAGGTTGAGTTTAAACCTCATTGAGCGCAAAAGATTTTTAACAATTGCAATTGTTACAAGAGTATTACGTCCAATAGGATTCGAACCTATACCTAAGGTTTAGAAGACCTCTGTCCTATCCATTAGACGATGGACGCTCTTTCTTTTCTCCACTATTCCCTGGGATTTTCGGGGACAACTCATCCTTTTATCTATCCAGGATGAGTTTTGGCGAAGAAAGAATAGAAGAAAAGTTATATGGAAATCAAGATATTCACATGAAATCTAGATTGAATCTAAGCAATATGAGCGGGTAGCGGGAATCGAACCCGCATCGTTAGCTTGGAAGGCTAGGGGTTATAGTCGGCGTGGATTAACGCCTCTAATCCAGAACCGAACATAAAAATTTCATTTCATTCGGCTCCTCCATGGGAGAGAGATATAAAGGGGTGTGAAGAAGGAGGAAGGGTATTCAAGCCTTCTCTCCTCTTTTTTACCCTCTCTTTTTCCTCCTTGATTTTCATTATCAATTCAATTTGGGTCCCATAACATCTATGTTAGTTTGTTTTGTTTTTTATCTCCTTATTCCTGCCCGCTAAGGGCATATTAAATAATACCTACTCACTTTATAGATGATCCTTTTAGAAAGATCAAATGAAAAAATTTTATTAATCTCCATAGTTGAATAATTAATCTTTCTAGTTACTTCGTTCCCTATTTCTATAGACTCCGATCCTACAGGAAAGACAAATTCCACCGAGCTCGAACGAAATGCCAGTGACCCAAGTAAACCAAAGTCACCGTTCTCTAGCTATTCGACTCCAACTTTTCTTTTTACAGAAGTTGGAGATTTAGTTACGATGAAAATAAAAAAAATAAGAATAACTTCTTGTTATCCATGGATCTTTGATTGATATTTAATGGTTGGAAATATTAATCTAACCTTGAGAACATTCTGTTTCGCCATCTCGATGGAATTGAATGATGTGTTTCATTTTCTCATTCCAGATCGTAAATTACGAGAATTTATACAACTCCTTAAACCATGGTATTCATAGGAGAGGTTATGAACCTATATAGAAATATAGTTTCTATCGTAGCATGAGTGCATGAAAGAAAGTTCACCTATGCCAATTCCTAACGGAACGAATCACACTTTTACCACTAAACTATACCCGCTTTTTTTTTGCGTTGCCAAACTAAAGCGTAAATAGGTATACTATTTACCGAAGTAGGGGATGCTCTTATCCACAAGATCCTATTCTTGTGGATTATCCTTTTTTGTTTCGTGAATACCAAACAAATTGATTATATATCAATATAACCAATTTGTCAAGAATTGTTTTGACAACATTTTTTATTTCTGTTGAGTTCCTCAATGGTTCATGTACTCTTCATTCATAGGTGTCTTTGAAAGACAAGAGTATTCCTATATTAGGAATTCACTCCCCGTTGTTCCTCAATAGCTCAGTGGTAGAGCAGTCGGCTGTTAACCGATTAGTCGTAGGTTCAAATCCTACTTGGGGAGATTCTTTTTGTTCAAGCACTCGCTTGGAACATTTGGTTACTTCAAATGCCTTTTTTTCCTTTGGAACCCTAAAGGGTTCCGGTTGTGAGCCAGGAGGGATTTGAACCCCCGACACCGTGGTTCGTAACCACGTGCTCTAATCCTCTGAGCTACAGGCCCCGTCTCTACTTGATCCGCTCTCAGCTATTCTTATTTATTCTTTTTTGAATCCTATCAGGATGGGGATTCAAGTATATAGTATATGCTATATAGCAGGTATAGCGTTCCGAAATTAACGCGGGAAGGAAACGGTCGGGGTTCAGAAAAAAAAAAGACAACCTCTTGAATAGGAATAAGAGGCATAAGCTTTTTATTATCCTGGCATCGAGCTATTTTTCCGCAGGGCCTCCCCTACAGTATCGTCACCGCAGTAGAGTTTAACCACCAAGTTCGGAATGGATTGGTGTGGTTCCTTTACGCCTGGGACACCAGAATAT